CTATCGCTTTTCGTGGAGGGTGCTTCGGTCTCTGTCCATTCGTATATCGAGGGGCTGGCGGGTGTCGAACCATTGGCCTATCTCTTGCTTGTGGTAAGGAAAAACCTTTTGTTGCTCGGCGCATCTTCTTCTTCCTGGAGTTCTTGTAGCTGCTTTCCCTAAGCAATGAATTCCTTCTTTTTTCTCTTTTATTGCTTGCTCTTGCTATTCTTGCTGCCATTCTTGGAAGTCTAGTAGGGAATTCCGTACGTAAAGGAGTCATGTGGCTAAGCGGCAATGCCTTTCCTTCTCTGTCTGTTGGTGTAAGAGCACCTTCTTCGATTCTTCTATCTCCTCCCATTGTTGTAAGTCGTTTTAGGGGAAATGCTTTTTTCTAAGCTGAGTGTAACCGCTTTCCATTGCACCTGCCCGTCGAGTAGTCTAAGGATTCCAAGGTAAGTCTTGGATTCGTCCCTTTTCAGTTCGTGTAAGAAACCCACCCCAGGAGAGGGTCCATTAGCTTTCCAGTCTTCGAAGTTTTATGCTTTTTTCTTTCATGTAAGAGCTCGCCGAAAGTACTTCTCTTTCCTTCTCTCTTCAGTAAGCGAATCAGTCATCGAATAAGCCCTTTCAAGCAGCTCAAAAGCAAGTGTTGGTTGCGCGAGTTCATGTGCTTGCAGGTGTGTTCGCATTGGCATTGATTGGCGCATTGCCTTATCTTAGGATTCCCTGGCCTTTTTTCTTGGTCACTTAGTCATTCCTAGTCTCGATCAGTCTCACGAGTGGAAATTGAAGCTTCTCTCCATGGCAGGGAGGATTACTTTAAGGCAATCGTTGGTAACTATTGATTTAAGCTTAACTCCTAGCAGTGCACTCAATAGCCTCAGAGTGGCTTAAAAGCTTCTTATCCTTAATAGCCATAGAGGCGCGTAGCGGAATCGGATAAGATAAATGGATGTTATTAGCTTATGGAATTTCTTTAAGTGAAAACTAGGCTCACAGCAGTGAGGATCGAATGTTTACTAATTAATATCATCCAGCATTCAGAACCAGCCGTGAAGGGAAGTGATTTACCATAGCGAGGAACTTCGAATCGAGGAACCTGCTCTAACAAAACTAGACGATGATCTTCAAAGCAACAAAAGTGCAAAATGAAGTAGAAATGTAATTTACGATGTCTCTAGCTCACACCACCCTTGAAACAGGATCTCAGGTTGTTACATTGGGAGCTCTCAGAAACCGTTGTTTCCAGGTCGGTCTCATAGCCTGTGCTTTAGATGGGGACAGAGCCCAAGCCAAAACTTCCCAGCTCTCGAGGCATAGGAATCCGCTCCCAGCCGCCCGTTAAGAGGTGGGTGCTCCCCAATCCTCGCATCTTTCGTTCCACTCCAACTGTGCAAATAGTAGATCATCCTGGCAAACCACCTTCGTAAACAGAAGAATGTAAAGTATCCGCTCCACCTCTAGAATTCTCTCATTCTTAACAGCCCGAGACAATCCAAGCCAGCCAGCCTTTTTCGATCCTTAACAGCTTTCAATAAAGATTACTGCGCTCACCCTGCGGTGACACAGAACATAGAGAAGGAACAGGCATACTTCAAAAAAGGAGGATTCACTTATTAACCCGCAATCTATTACCTATCAACTTCTCCTAGCTATGAACTCATACTAGATGGACTGAGCACTGTAATTATCCCTTTATCTATATGGATAGCTTAAAAATTGCTCTAGAGCTTTAGAACCCGTGGAACCAGCTATCCCAGATTGAAATCTTGCTTGAACTAGCTAACTTGATCCTCCAATGGATAGTCCTTCCCGCTTTATCACTAGATGGTTATACTGCATTTTATCCTGCTTGGCTTGCTGCCAGAGGCTACGACTGCAGCAATTGGCGCGGATGGCTTGGAGAAGGAAAGGAAATAGAAAAGATGCTTGACTATGCTACTCCAACAGGCTCAGCGAGTGGAACTGGCTCTAAATAAGAACCAACAAACTTTGAAATATCTTTACTTTAGCACAGACTGGAGAATAGCTTTCAATTGCAGTAGATTAATAGAAGAGAACTGGGTAAACTAATCGTATAGTATTCTCTCCCAGGGAGAAGCTCAAGTCCAAAACGATTCCTCTCCTTGTCAAGAAGAGTAATAAAATCCCTAGCAATTGCTTTCACTGTCTTACTCGCTGGCAACTGCCACTGCAACCAGAGGGGCTTCAGGGATTACCTCAGTGGAAAGCGATGGGTAAAATCCTGGAGAATGCGAAGGAATGGAACTGCTTATCTCGGAAAAGAAAGAGAAACTTCACTGACTAGCTTGCCTAGGATTAGGATCCCTATTTACCCAAGAGACTGAAAGGCTTGAAAGTAAAGAAACTGCGCTTTCCCTAGGAAAGAAATACCTCACTAAACATTAGAAATAAAAACTGCCTTGCACACACTCCTGACCACTCTTATATCCTTAATGGGGGATTCGCTTACACAAGGAAAGCTCTAAACCTAGCTTAAGCTTAATAAACTCATATCAATTTCAAATAGCTTGCCCACCAACTGGAACTTTTTCCCCAGAGAAGCAACTGGAAATTCCACTCTAGAGGCTTAGCTTTTAAATAAAGACTAAAAGTGCCCTACTCCCGCTCCATCAGTAGGCCGGCCAAAGAGAGCGACTGGTAGGGAAAAAGATTGGATATAGAGTAGAAGGCAGAACGAATCCAAAGGCTAATCTGACACTCTGAGAATCCCTTGAGAGGAGCAAGAAAACGTACAAGAAAAGCGCTAACGCGCCCCTTTATAAATCAAGTTCTTTCGCTCACTCCGTTGCTTGTTCCTCTAGCCTGAGTCTAAAACTCTGGTATGTAAGGGAGAACTCCTCCTGAAACTTTATTAATGGTAGAAGAAAAACTTCCATTGCAAATTAAGGGGATTATACAAGCAAAAGCCCCAGCCCTACTGGAGGAACTACAACTCGTGATACAATGCCACTAGTAATAGACTGAGACTGTGACTCATACAATGGGTCTCGCGGGACAAAGACTTCTACAGGCTTTCTTTTGCCCTTCTTTATGCATGGCTTACAACTAGATATAATCGAACTTACACTTTATGAAGGCAACCCAAAAAGAATAGACTGGATGGACCGACCAACCAGTCACTAGTGCCCCCAAGGGACCTATCCTATGTAACCCCAACTTAAAAGGAGGACGGAATAGAAAGAGAATATTATGGGCTTGCTTGCTCACTTGCTGACTTACTTCTTTTCCCAAAGAAAGAGAGCAAAGTCATCTGGTGATTCTATACCCAAAGAGTAAGGTCACGAACAAACAACCTCTATTGCACCAGAAGGAGGTAAGGACCAATAAAACTCTGGCTCTGATGAAGAGTCTTCAAGTGAATCATCTTCTGACGAGGCAAGCATCCAATATGTAGAGGAATTTGTGCTGAAAGCTGGCCAAGACCCTATTCGTCCAGTCACCCCAATCGCGTTCATTTTCTTAAGACGAAGCAGTATCCTAATCGCTAAGCATTCCTTGGGCCCGAGAAGGGGGCTATTTAGGCATTCAAAGACGAGTACGAGTTAGCAGGGCTTTCAGCCTCCTTCAGATTAAAAGTAGCAGTAGGAGGGCATTGCTTCCCTGGAATGAAAGAAAGAGAAAGGAAGGAATTGGTATTGGCAAGTTTGGGCCATAAACCTTCGGTGCAAGGAATCCACTATCCTGTCTGGCATGCCAGACAGGATAGCCTTCGGTAGTTGCATCTGTATAATTTCCGGGCGTGACCCGGTGTACCTGCTTCCAAGCCCCCGCTATTTCCTTTACTAAGGCTATGGCTCCTTCGTCTTTGTATGAAAATTCCAGTTCACTCAGCTCGTGTGTCATAGGGAAAAACTTTTTTGCACCAAACTGCTTCCGGACCAGGGTCCCCACAAAGGAAGCCAAGGGTCGCTTCCACATCTATATGCTACTGGGCAAGGCTTCACCCCAGGAGCTCTCCATTCAACGTTCTTACTGTTCCGACTCTGGAAAATGGAAATCCACTCTTATTTTGAAAACGGTCCTGGCCATTCACTTGAACAGAATTCCACAATTGGGATTTTATTTTGGTGCAGGTAAGGCTTTGTGAACCTATTCTCTGTGCACTCCGGATTTCCCTTCATCCAGATGTATAGTAATGGGGCACAACCGAGGATTCTAAACCTTTTGTCCGGCAGTAGTTCAAGGACCGGAAAGTTTCTGCTAAAATGGCTGGTACAGGATTCACCCCGTGCATTACCTGGTGAAAGAGGTAAATAACTCTGCCATCAATGTACCCCAAAGCCTTAGGGAAAATTATAAGTCCATAAACTGCCAGTGCGGTGGCGATTCATCCTCCTGCTGCTGCATAATAAAGGCATGCAAGAAGTCCCACGATACACACTCTTCGTCTCCCTTATCTTTTATATGTATGTGGGTCTATCTCGGCTGCCCACATGTCTAGTATCTTGGCAACTTTCCTTCTCATACCCGATCTTGGCCCATATCAATAGACTTTGTCTGGGTCTGTCAATGTATGAGTCTCAAGTGAGTGAAGTGCCTTACGGGTGTAGGGCACGAACGCTAACACACGGTCAATTGTAAGCCCCAACTTTGTGGGCATTTTCGGGGACTAGCCCTGCAAGAAAACGGACAAGAAAAGCGCGTTAGCGCAACGTTGCTTGTTCTAACGCGTAACGTGCAAGGCTGCGCGTTAGCGCCCCTTTATCAATCAAGTTGCTCACTCCGTTGCTTCTTCTAACGCGCATCCGGTGCTTGTTACCCATTAGTAAATAGGGAAATTCCTCGCACATAACATAATTAAGGGAGCCATTGAAAGGTGACTAAAACACCAGAAACGGCGACTACCCGAGCTAATGATAGAGGCAAGAACACTTTCCGGCCAAGTCCCATTAATTGATCATAACGATATCGTGGAAATGCTGCACGGACCCATATATATAGGAACGGAAACAGAATCACCTTGATACTAAACCAGATCGAGCCGGGGATCCTCTTGGAAATGGGAAGATCTAGGATAGGCGGCCAACCTCCTGGAGAAAGCGATGTGCATAGACCAGGTGAGTAAGGATGCAGCTCCGTGGACCGCTCGTCGGGCCTGATAGGTGGTGGTATCACACCCTTCTCAAAGGAACCGTACGTGACACTCTCGCGTCATACGGCTCCGTCCCGGAATCAGGACCTCCTCTTTCCTTTGACCAACGGTTCTCGAACCATGCAAGAAAACGTACAAGAAAAGCGCTAACGCGCCCCTTTATCAATCAAGTTGCTCACTCCGTTGCTTCTTCCCCATTACTCAATAAGTAAACGCCTGCTCACATCGATTTGGGTTTTTCCGCACCATATTTTGATCTGCCTCTTCTTCGATCCGGAATTCCCAGCAAATCCTTGACTCCTCGAATACAATGGGATTTCACACCTGGCGAATCTTTCACTCTACCTCCTCTTATTAACACCATAGAATGTTCCTGCAAATTATGACCTTCGCCCGGAATGTGAGCAAATATATCATGTCGATTGCTCAACCGTACTTTGGCTATCTTACGTAGAGCTGAATTAGGTTTTTTCGGTGTTCTCGTTGAAACACGCGGGCGTACTCCTTGCTTCTGGGGACATTGATCCGAAGCTCGAGTACGGTCCGTGCGCCGTTTTTCTTCTCTACCATGACGAATCAATTGATTTAATGTAGGCATCCGCTCTTTCCTTTGTCCTTCCCCCCTCTTTTTGCCCTATCACTAGTGATTACTCCCGATCCGAAGCACCCCTTTTCCATTCATAGAGAAATCCAATCGTTAAAATCAATAAAAAGGCCATCATGGACCAAGATCCAAACGGATCAATCTTGTTGAGAGATACTGCCCAAGGAAAGAAAAAGGTTACTTCCAGATCAAGGATAATAAATAAAATTGAAACAAGATAAAATCGTATATCGAAACGACTTCTGGCATCACCGGAAGGATCGAAACCACATTCGTAGGCCGACAATTTTTCTGGATAGGTGGAACTATTGGAAGAAAATAGAAAAGGAAGACCGAGTAAGATCAAAGAAACTAGCAGACTAATCACTAAATAGATACAAATAGGTGCAAATTCTAACATCACCACAGCCAACTTGGTTCTTTCGCTCCTTTATCGCGGAGCGGCATACCGGAAAAAAGTAATAAATTGGAATCCCCAACTTTGTGGGCATTTTCGGGGACTAGCCCGCCATTACTCAATGGGGAAATTCTTCGAACATAATTAAGGGAGCCATTGAAAGGTGACTCGCCATGAAAAGGGCCTGCCTTTCACTGCGCTGCTCTCTTCCCCTAATCTCTAATTAGACCCAAAATTCTCTTCACATAGTAGGAATCCGGCCCCCATTTATTTAAACTCTTCAAAATTTCATGGACCATTTCCAATTCTTCTTCGTCATTAAGTAGAGAACCTGAGTTCTCCGCCAATTCATCTTGAATCTCCGAAAAGAAATCGAGAAGGGCCTCTTGGGGGTCCGAATTACTTTCCAAGTGAGGATGATCGGCAAGAATATTTTGAAAGAGAGAATAACAGTCATGTTTAAGCTCCCGGATCTGGAGATCCCTATTCTCGAACTCGAGTAATCGGTTATACTCTCTCTGATCCGAAGCTTGATCTAGGGCCGTCTTTACCTCTTCCAAATACTGCCCCTTTTGATTCTGAGGCAGAAAAGGACTTTCGGTCCTTTCCAGGTTCCCTATGCGCCCCTTTAAAGACGCTTCTAGGCTAATATTCTTTATAATTTCGTGGTGTGCAGGCCCGGCTTCATCGCCCCTTGTTGGCGATGTGCCCCATGGTTCTGACAAGACACCCAGTTCGAAGGAATCCTCCGTCCACGAAGACGAGCTCGATGGGCCGGAAGGGGCCGGCAGAGGAAGTGGCTGCCCTACCCCCGAAACAACACCACACAATCCAAAAAAATAGCAAAGATGAGCACAGAAAAAACCCAAGTGAGAGAACACGTAGATCTTAAGGAAATAGCAAAATAAGGAGATAAGAAAGAGAATTGACATATAAAAGAAAAGGCGAAAGCCATACTTTTGATTCACAGAATACAGACGAAACAGAAATATCAAGCCTAAAATAAGTATTGCAAAAAGCACAATACTTCTACCAGTTAGAATTATAGCGATTCCTTCTGATCCTAGAAAATGCCGTAGACATACTGCGATGATACCTAAAAAACTACGAAGGAAATAAGTCAGTAGGACAGTCATTTTGATTTTTTACTGGAAAACTAATCTTCTGGGCTGGAATCATAAATGTATCCTCTCTGATTACTACTGTGAGCGGGGGAAAAATAAGGCTATAAGTAGGCCGTTTGCTATTGCTATAAGGGCTGCTCGCCTTTATACGGCTTGGCTATCGCTCCTATTCCTAGATAGTGGTCGGCCTAAAAAGCAGTCTTACTACCATACCGGAATGCCCATTCTCTAGTGCAGGAAGCTTCGCCAGAAGCAAGCAAGACGAAGACGAGGTCGCTCTGCTTTGTAGACAAGGCTCGTTCCGTACTTGACTGACGAGCTCGTGTAGTACTCGCCTCTCTCTCTAAAGGGGGCACTCTACTTGCTTTCTACTAAACGAGCGTTAGAGCGAGCGAGCGAAGCCTTCTTAGTGGCTTCTCTTCTTTTTCCTCACCCTATTCTTTCATTTCCGCTTAAGCTTCTCCGGTTTGGGGGATTAATTGATTAGATACCCGAGAACCATAATCTTTCCTAGAAACAGCTTCTACGACGATAGATAGGGGTCAGGTTTTTTTGGCATCTATGCCTCCTGCCCTCAAAACAGTATGGGAGCCTTTCAGCTCGTACTGCTCACACTCCTAGATCTTCGCAGCACGAAGAATAAGCTGGAATAACTCAGAAAGAGAGTGGCGCCTAGCCGTTGAGAGCATCTGTTGTCTTTGTAGAGGAACAGTACGATCTTGGACTGGCCCCCTTCGCATGATCTCAAAATAAAAAGAAGTCCGTGCTACTATAAGGCCTCTAAACTCCTCCCTCAGGACACTGTTGCCCATGGGGACAGGGTAGCCCCGACTTCCATAGGTCCTTGGTTCGATTTCCTAATGAGAATTTAGGTCCTTGCGCGGGCGTCTCATCCCTAAGACTTGCTTGCTCTGTATGGAATGCCCCGTGGTTTCTCAAGTGCCAGCCGCAGAGAGTAATGCCATCAACTAGGGCGCTATTGGCCACTAACCACTCGCTCGCCGGCCGCTCGGGCTCCGCGTTTCAAGTTCGTTATCCTAACCGTCTTCTCTGCTTCACCGGGAGCCTGGCCCCTTTTTCTATATTATAGACTGCCTTGCTCCTCGGCTCCCTACTGCTCCAGCCGCTCGCTGTAATAGCTTGCTTTTCGGGTGGCTCGCACCCCGGGTGGTGCGGCTGAGCCAGAGTGGGCTCAGCAGTCGGCCTATGTTTTCGGGCGCACGCATAAAAGCATGATTAGTTCCACGAATTTCACTGCACTGACCATAGTAAACTCCTTCTCGTTGTACCAAAATAGAGGTCTGATTTAAACGACCAGGTACAGCATCACATTTTACACCTGAGGAAGGTACAGCCCAACTATGAGGTACATCAGCAGATGTTACAATAAGACGTATATGAGTTTTTGCTGGTACAACCACTCTATTGTCCACTTCTAATAAACGTGATTGACCCAATTCTGGATCATCTTCTGGAATCGTATAACTGTCAAAAGTTAGTGACTGTTCATCGGAACTGTTATAGTCCGAATACTCATAAGGTTGGGTCGACGCCCGCCTCCCCCCAAACTTGACTTGCGAGTTTCCCCGCAAAAAGCTCTCCACGCCTACTCTTAGAAAGAGCACTCTTTTTCTTTAGTTAGGTAGTTCCCCCGACCACCCTTTATGAGTAAGAGGAATCGAAGGCCGGGGAAAGTGGATTGGAAACAGGGGACCCTTTTTTTATTTGATTCATAAAATAATATAATAAAAAAAGAGAGAGTCTATATCCTTTATCGAATCATAGGATCACTCTATGAAGAGGTAAATTCTCTGTGACCTCCCACCGTTCACGACAATCCCTTGCTTCTCGCTGCGAACGGCTCCTCGGTGGAAGAGTAGAAGCGCTGGTCCCCTTCGGTAAAGTTGCTTGTGCCTGCTGTTACCTACCGTAGGACCTCCGTCCCCGAAGCGAAGAAAGAGGAGCAGGCAATAAGGTTCTTTTCCTCTCCCAGTAGTTCCGCAACTACTACCGTGGTTGTTGCCAGCGGGGATCCCCCATTCCGAAAGGGTACTGGGCCGGCCGTTAGGTCCAAAGTTGTATGCCATTGCTATGGTGCCGATAGATTAACTACTTCAGCGCCGTTATCGGACATTGCAGGCTGAGCATCTATTTCTCGTATATCGCTCTACACCGAGAAGAGGGATGTGTACCTCCAGCAACAAAAAGAATGGAACCATAGGCTCCTATGCTGAGAGCATTTCAGGGTATAGGTCTAACCACCTAAACTCCCAATTTCTGGCATGCTATAGTTATTCAAGTCTCTCGACGACGGGAATGGGAGATTACCAGTAAGCCAGATGCTTTGTGAACTATATTCCACTTGAAGGCATTTCGTTGCACTTCAATCACCCTCGTGAAGAGGCGCACTCCGATACCATTGATGTCCAATAGCTTTTATAGTAATGGCTGGATCTACTACTACCTCGTCCATTGAGTATAAGAGAGCAAATGATGGTATAGCAATGAACATCAGGATGAGACTAGGAAAGATGGTCCGAAGAATCTCGATAGTAGTTCCATGAACAATCCTTTGCGGGATTGGATTTTTTTTATAGTGGAAATGCCATAAAGCGCGAACCAAGATCCATGATACGAAAACCAAAATCAGAATTAGGAAGAAAAAGATATCATGATGTAAGTCTATTATTCCTTGCATCATAGGCGTTGCTGCGTCTTGAGATCCTAATTGCCATGGTTCCGCTGCATCACAAGGAGCAATTGTGAAGAATAGCCATTCTAGAACAATCATTTGGTTCATTCTTTGACTGCTCTGCTCTCTCAAAAAAATAGAGACTTGCTCCCCCAATTAAGGAAGACGGAAATCGCCAGTTGGGTTGGTCCGACCAGCATGGGAAAAAGACTCAAACTTTTAGTCTTTAGTGAAATATTTGCTAAAAAAGGCATTTAATAAATATTGAATTCCGGCATATTTTTCGTTCTCCTTAATGTACTCGTAGAGCCCCTCTATTTGTTCATCGTTCTTCGTATCAACGTCTAATTCGCAAATCGCGATATGTTGCGAAAAATAACGGAAATCTTTGTCCTCCAAATATAAGAGATCAGGGAAGTCGTCTTTTACCTTTTTGGAAGCACTCACTTAGTTACTTACGGAATCTCCAATATCTCTCGACCTACTTTCTTTGGTCGAGTTCCAATGCATTCCTTTCGATCTTGTACCCGGTACACTGAACACCAACCCAATCTCGATTGAAAAAATACTTGGTTTTTTCTTCATTTCCGCTCTGAGAGGATCTTAGCCTACCGGGGACCGGCTCTATGAGCACCTTTGGGCGGCGGTTTCTCGATCAACTATCTTACTTGAATGAAGAAGTCAACCAGAAGCTTTTTCTTCTTCTCTTATGAGATTTCTAGTTAGTGCTCCGTGAGCACTTTTATATTCGTAGACGAAATTCCTTTCTTTTGCTGGAAAGACACGAGACCAGAAATGAAAGATTAAATAGCAGGTCCAGCGATCGATGACATTTAAGAAGTCTGGCACTACATTGCTTTATAGTCAAGAAAGATAGGAAGGCGTCTGCCTAACTAACCATAGGAAGAAGGGCAGTGAAAATCCTGATCTATCAATAGGTGGTAGTATGTCCCGCCGTCGCCAGGAGAGGAAAGACGAGACTTCAAGGCTGTAGCGAACAACCATCTGGTAAGATGTTTTTCCAGAAAGCAAAAACCGTTAGCCTTGCATGAACTATGGAAACATAGAACTCAACTTCACACTGGTTAGCAAAACCCTAAAGCTTCCCTGCTTCGGTAGAACCTTCTACTTTACCAAGTAAAAAGTTTAAGCTGGGACACCACGTCGATTCACTTTGCGTTCCGCCATCACATATTCCACTTCCTTCGACGCGATTGACCATGAGAGTAAGATCAATAGTATAATATATCCCCGAGCACAGAAGGAGCGGCACATGAATACTTGGAATGAGTGTGTGGCAATTCATTGGGATGACCGTCGGGATACTTACTTGAGCAAGGAGTAAGCCTTCTCTTTTTCTTTGGTCCCTTCATTCAAAGCATCGAAAGATAAAAAAACCCGAAAGGCCTTAAGCGCGAAAAGGAAGCAGCGAAAGAATACAAGAAAGAAAGCATATTACCATATAAATACCTTGATCAAAGAAAGAACATACCCCTAAGAACGAAAGGAGTGGTTCTATTCCCTTTAGCGGGGCTTCAAAGCGTTACGCTTGTGCTTCTTTCGAGTAAGCTAGCTAGCGGACTCATTCAATACCCCTATCTATTGAGCTACCTTTTGTTCAATTGGATACTCCTACTCTGTTGAAGCCTGCCATGGAAGGCCAAAAACATGAAAGCTTTTTAGAGCATAAAGGCATTTATGAGCTAAAGGAGCAAGCAGAACGGGAAAAAAGGGACAGAGGGAATGAGTTCCACTGCCATTACTTCAGTTAAGTGCACGCCTTCCGGTAAAGGTAGTCCGAGGAATGCCATCAAGCAACCAATGAATCTTTCCTTCAGCCATCAAGGAATCAAGCAGCAAGTTCAGTCTTTTCGGCGAGTTCCGGGAAAGAAGCCCGCCCTTACTTATACTTAATTGAATGGTAGAAGGAGGAATCGGAAGGAAGGGCAAATCCATGACGTCAGTCAAATAAAGAAGCAAACTGCGAACACCAACCGGTCTACTAGGAGCAAAGAGCTCACCTAACCTAGGGAATTCACTCCAGTCCAGTCAGTCAGTAGCGGTAGAATAGTCCGATTTCCTAGCGAAGGAAGCCCTCTCCCAATGGCCGCGCGATGCTATAAGCGGAGCGATTTCTGGTTGCGATTATCTATTTCATAGCCTTCTATGCGTATTAAGTTGGTTTTTTTCTTTCGTTAGTTAAATCTCTTATAAATTGTCCCTGGACATTTAATAAGGCCGTCCTTATCTGCTTATCTGTTTGTGCTATGTATGGAGAAACTCTCTGTATTTATTTCTAAAAGGGTTGAACGGAGGGAATTTTCTAGTTGTGGCTTCTAGGGGGGGTCCCCGTATATCTCATTTGTTTTTCGCAGACAACCTCATTTTATTTGCCGAAGCCTCTAAGAGCCAGATTGATGTTCTTGTTATCATGGAGTGTTTCAATGACTTTTGTGCCATCTCAGGACAGGTGATCAGCCCTGCCAAAGAAAAACTATTTGTTTCACCCAACTTCCACAAGCTTACAGCTCGGGAGATCAGTGCTAGATGTAAAATTCCTCTCACTGCAGACCTAGGCAAGTACCTGGGAGTACCCCTCATACACAAGAGGGTCTCTAAAACGACTTACTACCACATACTCGAAAAAGTGCAAGATAGGTTGGCTGGATGGAAGGCAGAGCAGTTGTCTATGGCTGGAAGAACATTGCTGGTTCAGTCTGTAACCTCTGCTATACCTGTATACACCATGCAAACAACGCGTATTCCGGAAGCCATAAACCAGGAAATAGATAGGAGGAACTGCAGATTTGTGTGGGTGGGGGAACAAGGATAACAAAAAGAGGAAACATTGAGTGGCTTGGGATAAGGTGTTTAAAGCAAAAAAGGAAGGGGGCCTAGGCCTAAGGATAAGGAGCATGAGCAAGGTCAACACTGCCTCAATGGCACGTATGGGACGGAAAATCCTCTCTGAACCAGACTCATTATGGGCTGCAGTGCTAAAAGGAAAGTATCCACAGAATGAAAGCTGGAATGCAAGGTCTAACTCTTCATATACATGGAGGAGCGTTCTCAGGGGTCAAGAGTTGCTGAAGAAAGGAACTAAGTAGATTGTGGGAGATGGGAAAAAAAGAAAGTTCTGGAAAGATCTATGGATAGGGGACCAACCGTTGTTAGCCTGCGCTTTGGGCACTATACCAGGAAATGGACTATAAAATCTGGGACTACACAGATCGAAGAGGCAGTTGGAACTAGGATCTCTCATTGGTTACCTGAAGAAGCTCTAAATGCCATGAATGGAGCTTAACCCAATCAATAGGAGGAGGAATCCTCACTAGCGGTTGTTTGTTTAGGTGCCGTAGACTGCTTGTCAAAGTTTCCATAACAAGGTGGCACTGCACCATAAGGATGAGAAGTCTGATTAACGCTAGCTTGTTGTTGTTTTGGCATGCTTGAGTTTGGCTCTCCATGGTAGCCTTGCCCTCTCTCTTAACATGGTCAGCAAGTGGGTTCATAAACCATGTTAAGATTCGGGTTCGATGGAGCAACGGGAGATGTTGAGAGTTGGGTAGAATTCCCATCAAGTTGGATTTTACCCTCCTCAATGAGGTCTTGAACAAAATCAATGGCTAAGAACTCAGCCTAGATGCAGACTGAAGTCGAAAAGGGAAGCAAGTCAGAAGGTGCGGATTATATTCCAGGAAAGTGAAACTTCATCGACAACAAAAGAAGGCAGTCGCTGCACACATATACTATATGAAAATTAAACCATCTCGGCATCCGGATGTGAAAGCAGAATTAGCGCTTAAGGTGCCGGGGGAAGAAGTAAAGTATCATCCCTTTACTACGAAACTAAGCGGCTATTCTTCATATCGAGAAAGTTAGAAGGATTTGCTGCTAGATTTTATGCTCTCCTTCCTTCAACTATGGTAGTTAAAGCATCATCCGAATAAGTCTTTCGGCTAGCACTTGGGATCGTTCAAAAATCCATTTCCCTGGAGCTGAGAAACCCCCTATTTACCAGTGGAGGCTTGCTTCGCTTCGCATAGGCTACACAAGCCAGGTCTGGGATCTATTTCAACTCGGAGATTGCTTGGTCTTTCTCGCCTTTCTCTACTATGCCTTTCATCGTGAACTACTCAATTCTCTTGTTCTTGTTGGCAAAGAAAAATCTAGCCGCTTTCTCGGGTCCGGGCTAATTATTTGTCAAGCACCAATTATTCCTTTAGTCGATAAATTCCTTTAAGGGATCTACTACGGAAAGCATTTGAACAAGACCGATGCCGATTAAGCATGTTTACTATCATCAAGCCTAGCACCCTACCCGAATCTCTCTATCCGAAAGCCTACTATCGACACTGACTCAATGCAAGGGAAAGAGAGTGATTATTTAAGCCATGTTAGCATTCGTTCCGAGTCGACAATAGGAAGAAGAGCTTATTTTCCCTCCCCTAGAGAATTCACTCTCTGGAAGTAAGATAGCAGCTAAGACCCTTTCTTCCGCATCAACTGGCTTCGTCTGCATTTGAAAGCTGGAAAACTTGGAAGTCAGTTGACAACCTTTAGCTTCTACTACAACAACAATGGACCTATCCTTACTACTTAACCGCTTAACGGCAGCTAAAGAGTGTGACACTCGAATCCAATCTTCTAAGGAGTAAAAAGATTGCCCTTCTTCGCTTCACTGAACAAGAAAAAATCCCGAGACAGGCGTAGTGCATCCTTTAAAGAAGAATTAACTACGAGACTGGTCTACGATCAGTAGATCGGGTACAACTTCTTTACCTTACCCGCTTCCGGGCGCAACTAAAGACGTCTCGTTCGCTCCCCATCTTCGAGGTTGAGTCATAACTTCGTCTCTCCTAAGAAAAACGAAAATCCCAAATAGTCTTGCATAACCTCGTGCTCTTAGCTGAGTTACTTCAAGGAGAATTTCCTACCTTCCCAACAACTCCCAAGTACGAAACTAAAGACGTGACGTTCGAATCCCACCTTCCATGGGGCGGGAACTCCACTTCTACAGAGAAGTCCCGGAACTGACGTACCGTACCTTGTCAACCTTTAATATTTTAAAACACGAGAATATCGGCACTCAAAGAAATAGGAAAAATTTTTCTTTTCACAACCCGGTCTTCAGGTCTTCTTTCAGAACCTAAAGCCCTTTCTTTACGACAGGCGCTAACCGCTTTCTACCAGTTAACTCGGCTCGCCCCCAAGATGAAAGGGGATTGGAGGCATCGGTCCTCTTCATTCATTGGATATAACCCTCGAGCTCTAACCCAAAGTTCTGCGCTCGACCTTTAACGACTGGACAAAAAAGGATATTTAACCGAAGAGCCCTAGACCAATAGACCCAAGCAGAGCTAAAGAGCTGGCTAAATACGGATCGGTACAAGTCCTAAAGGTAGCCCTTTCTAGCTCCAATGCGGATAACGAAAAGAGAACAAGGACTAATAGACCAAGTTACACGGCTAAAAGGAAAGTTTTCGGCTGGATCCAATGCATTGCCATCTCCAGACCCAGATTCTTCCATTTCCCGGCCCGGAACGGGATACAAACTCGCCGAAGCAGTCTATCCTTCGAACCGATCTCCTTTGCAGATACGGAGCCGGACCGAGAAGAAGGTGAACTCCCAACTAAGCTTGTCATTCCACACCCGGGTATCGAATCCGAAGAATGCAGTAAGCTACCTCTCACCCCTCACTGGATATTGAAAAGGCATCGACCGCATCAACTAATCCATTTCCAGTGCTTGGCGGGCCTCTGCTCCAAGGCAATCTCTTCCATCAGCTGGGCATCTCATTTATTCACCATCCCTCGAGGGGCAATAAGAAGCCGAAAGCATGCATGGGTCCCCCATCCGATTCAGTGGAAGCTAGAAAGAGCGGTTTGCAAAAGTATCCGACATGTGTAAGGTGTGGTGGTCTCAAGTAGTTTGATCGCTTTGGTTATAGTAAACCGCCGCTTGCCCCTATTCCCATTAGCCCTAATCTGCTTCCACATAAGGCAGTCCCTGCACATTTCCTCTACCTTTTCTTGTAGCTCTGCTGACTCCTAAATTCCATTTAGCCATGCTTTGTTGAACCGATCTACTCTCTTTCTCCTGAACCTCTGCCTTCACCTGAGCCTCATCTTCTAAAGGTCGACTGAGCAACCCTCGCCTTCGAGAAAGCGTTCTATTGGAAAATTCTGTTGAGGTGGGACGACTCCAGGGACACCGCCCTAAAGAGATCATCTTCGCCAAGCCAAGTAATAGCGTAGAATAGATCAGTTGAGCCCTTTACATTCCCTCATATCGGATAGCCCACGTCTGACCCCATTTAAAGTGAGAAAAGAATTCCATTGGATTATAAGAACTTCTCCGTCGCTGAATCTTTACTTAGGACCATTGATTGGAGAGTACCGATCTCTATTGAAAGGGAGATTCTCATTTCGTTCCAGATCGTATTGGAATGTCTTCTCTTTGCCCGATGGATACCTATTTGAAGTGATCAAAGAAGGGGATTTGCTTAGCTCATCCAGTTTCTAGAAAACGTTATTCTGTGCCCTTTGCGCTGTCTTTTAACTTCTTGCTCGCTTCCTGAGCCTGTCAACCAGGGCGAAGAACATTTATTCCCCGAGAGTCCACTCACTACAGGAAGATATTAAATCTCTGGTACAGGAAATAACTACTTCAACGGGAAAAAACTGAATATTTGTATATACCGGTGCGGTGCCACCAAAGCACCCCCCCGTCTTGAAAGAAGAATTAATTACACCCTTCTTTCATATCCTTCTATGATAAATTGAGTGTTGAGTCCCGTCCTAGCGCATTCGAACCGGTCCTTGCCTAGCAAGATACGTCTCGCTCTCCCACTGCCAAACAAAGCCGATTACCAGAAAGAAGCCCCCTCGTGCAAGCTTTTCTAATCGCTTACAATGGATTTATTTGAAGAGCTCGAACCTTGATCCGTAGAAATGGAATAGAAGGAAGGTTGATCAATTGCGTATTCTTCTCCTTGATGTAGAAGATAATTTTCTCTTTACGCGAAAGAAGATGACTTGAGACTTTCTTATGCTTATTCTCTCCTTGATTACCGGGATGGGAAGGAGGATGCGGTAAGCCCCTTCTTCTTCCCACGAAACTGAAACTAACGAATTCCTTGTAGGGTCAGCTTACCAATCGCTCTCTTTTCTCTTTCCTGCCTACAGCTCACGACGTACTTTCCTTTCTTTGAGCGACTGACCTGGAACAGGCCTAAAGTGCGCAACTTATCCTTCTCTTCTCCGTTTCGTGGGGACCTGAACCCATTTAAAGTGAGAAAAGAAGTGTCGTAGCCTATCCTTCTCTTCTCCATTGAGTGGTGAGGACCGTTATCCGTTGTTACTGAACCTGCTGGATTCGTTGTAGACTGCTTTCAAACCCCACTGAACTAAGAAAGAGTCTCGTATCGACCAAGTATTTACTTAGAATAGATCCGTTCTCCTCATTTCTTGAATAGAAGGATGGATCTCCGTATTGCAATTATTCTATCTATTTTACCTATTCCAATCAATCGTTCTCAAAGGCCTTTCTGCGCTTCCAACCTAGCCTTATCGAGAATCTTTCCTGTTTCAGACTGACGGCTGGGATTTTAACTGACAACGGAAGTTGCTAACAAACCGACTTCGACTTCGCTTTCTTACCTTGCCCACCAAAAGATCTCATTCCGCGGTTCAGGACTGACCTAACCAGATCTCCCATTGAATTTCGCTTTGTTCACTCCTTGCTCGCGGAGCGGCATACCGAAAAAAGAAAGGTTTTGGAAGAAAAAAAAGTAGATTCTGTGACCAAGAGCCCATCTCGAATACGATGCGGTAGAGTACTCGTGACCCTTTTGGTGGCTGCCACTGCCTCACACTTCAATGCCGCCAGCTCTGTCTTCCTACTTAAGGCATCCGCGACCTGGTTGGTCCGTCCAAGCTTATACTCTAGCACCATATCAATAAAACTTTTTTGTCTTGCTTGCCATCGTCCTTGGCGTGAGTTTCCTCTGGGTCATGAAGTCACTCGTCGCCACATTATCCGTCTTGACCAAAAATCGTGACCCGCCTCCACGTCCTACCGTAGTGCCCGGAGAACTAGGCTTGCTTAGCTTAGAAAGCTAGCTTACTAAGGTAGTTGACTTGCTTACTTGTTAGAGTAAGGCGAAGGAATTCTTCGTTGATTGCACGAGCTAGCCAGCTAGTCTTCCGGTGACTAATCTCCCATCGCTAGAAAGCCCAACCGGTAACCAAAAGAAGCAAGCCGGCTTCGGTAGTGGTAGTAGCTTCAAAGGAATTGGTAGTATGTCTTGAATAGGAAAGCTTTCATAATGTATGAACTAAACCCATGTTCAAGAGCTTGGACAATGAAGTGAAAGGCTTTACTTTAGAGTTCGATCTCGTTTTCATCATTGTCGACAGAAAGAAGGGAGTGTTTTCATTTCCTTTGTTTGTTGACCGAATCCCATCTTTCTCAGTTACATGCCGATATTTGGCCTTTGTTTCGGCTTTTCATTTCATTAGCCTAAAAGTGAAAGAGTAGGCCCGAACCGCTCCCCCTTTCCATTTAATAACTGACAAAACTTACCTTTCAATTCGACTTAACGAAACGACTTCGACTTTATAAAAAGAAATCGAACGGCTAAGGCCAAGGTAAGGGCCTGTTCATAATCCCTATTCAAATTACTTGCTTGACTGATTAAGTTTCCTCTTGTTGCAGTCACTGTGGCTCTTGCTTGAGCCGGGAAGTACAGAAGGCACAGAGGTGAGAAGTGTTTAGATTATAGAGACGAAGGTACAAAGTGGATTTCTCATGGCCCTCCCAATGAATCCTTTTTATGCTATACGAGCATAAACAAGAACCATTTCTTTAGAAGACCTGCAGGTCGAGGGAGAACTGCTTTGATTCATTTTCCACGCATAAAAGGAAAGCGGTCCCTTACCTTGTGACCTCTATTTCCTTCCCGTAATCGAACACAGAAAGCAGCTCGCACTCGGTAATAAGACTTTAACATGGATTCTTTCCCATCGACTGGACCTTTCACAGGGACCAGGACGAATAGGGAACGGGAACTACTCTTTTCGTTTCGGGATTGGAGTAGGTAAGGGCAGCGGGACCAGCAAAGCAATCTAAACCATTTAGGATAGAATGGCTCGCCACTGAATAGCAAAGAAAGGAAACTCTTTCTTTGCCTCTGGTTAAGCCCCTTCTTACGTAAGACATCGCAAGCTCCTCGCCTTCCGCCAGAAAGCAAGGGCAGCAAGATATGGAGCAGGCCATGAAATAGGTATAATAGGAATTGATAAAGCCCTATATAAGATATATAAGAAATAGGGCCAGAGACCAAGGCCAGAACCTCCACCAGCTGACGTGTCTACTCGAATGACTCTTTCATACAGTATGCAGAGTGCTTGCTTCAGCTCCAGCTACTAAAGCCAACCAATAGACCTGTTCATACAAAAATATTCTAACTCGTCTTCCTGCTCCAGTTCTTTATGCCTTCGTTCGTTCTTTTGTTGTCCCCAAGCCCCTTTTGCTGCTGTGCTCTCGTCTTTATTTTTTCTATCCCGTCATTAAAGTGCTCCTATCTTTTCTTTCCTTCTCAAGGATAAGCGGTTGAGCAACCGAGAAGATCGACTAAAAGACAAGAGGAAGCGAATGAAAAGGAAGGATAGGGAGGTAGGTTTCAAGACGGAAAGGAAGAAAAAAGCTCAACGCGCGCCAGAGACTGATGAGGCATAGGATGGATCCGCTTCAACCGGAATCGTTGCCCGACCAACTGTTCATTCTGTCTTTACTTCATTCGCTGGGGAGTTTCGAGCTCTGTCCCTATCTGAAGGCACAGGGAGACCCCGTTCCATCGGTTGATACTTAATAAAAGAAAGAGGTTCCTAGACCAAGTGCATCCGCCGAAGCAGCAACAAGAGACAAAGCATCGGGTCCTGGATAAGATGCAGTAGAGAACAAGACTGCAAAGAAGCGCGCAAGCAACTTCGATTCGCTTTCCATCAGATAGGCAAAGATGGATTTCAAGTATACCTCGATGAGAATATAGGCCAGCCGGAAACGGAACAAATGCAGCTGCTGCTTCTGAGTTCGCATGACTTCGCTCTCGTTGTGCGTGGACTTCCTAATCGAACTCGGTTAAGGCTAAATTGAGTATCTGCTAGAAATCCCGATCACTCCCTAAAGAATAGGAGGCAATAATAGAGCGAATCCGTCAGAGAGTACTCCACCACGACAAAGCACGCTCAGTCAATCGTAAATCTCCAGCCCAAAGCTGACCAGTACAACCATGTGTCACCCCGTGGGCTTCGTCGTACCCTGCCTACTCGTCTTTAACTTGCTTCTTTTTACCCAGCTACAGGATGGAACTCTCCTTGGCCAATCGTAACTCGCCAGCGTAGTCCTCGCTTCAGAAAAAGAAGTTTGGCCTATCTGATCAGACGCTTGCTTTTTCCCGCGTGCTTGTTTGAATGCAATTATTTCTACAACTATTGATTTTGAGCCAATCAGGTATCACTGCGTGTCAAACTGTGTCAGGCGGGAGACATAATAAATATTAAGCTGATTCCTTTCCAATGAGAACTAGACACGCGTCCCATATCCCCATGTGCATATAACTAACTTTATTGCCTCTCTGAGGAAGCAACATCTGACATTTACTACCCTACTGCCCTCCAACCCTAGTGAGTGAGCAAAGCCTGATACCGAGCAAGGAAACTTCCCCTGCCACATTGCTCATGTAAGTCTCGGATTGAAATGATAGTGTCAAGGAAGAGACCAAGGGGCGTAGCGCTTGCTTAGTGCTTGCATTAAGGTCCATTCTATACTTGTGAGAATCCTTGTTCCAAATAAATGACCCCCTATTATAGAGAGACAGATCCTTTACTTACTGGAAGGGCGAGACCAATCACTTTTAAGGATGGCATCGCGCCGTAACCTTGATTGGAGAGTTTGGGATCCTAAACAGATAACAACCACACCAAAGCTGGCTGGACCAATGATTTAGGAAAGAGACTCTGCTCACTAGCAAGCAGGTGCGAAAACGAGTTTTCTTGTCCCTCGGGGTATGGCTATTAACTTTAGAATTGCACTTAAGAGGTATAGCAGGGGCACCTTTAGCTTATTAGGAAAAGCACCTCCATGGCGGATTAAGGTCCCTACTACACAGCAGTTAGAAAGACATAGAGCAAGCACTCAACTATGGAAAAGGGGGCCGCATTATATTGTGTTCATTTATGCTGTCCCGATAATAGAATGAATGTTCTAAAGAAGAAAGAATAGACTGTTCGTTCCGACTAGTGCTACTGCCCTCCTTTTGGAGGTCCTATGAATCGATAAAGAGAAGGGCTACCCAGTCAAAGTGGGAACTCATAGTAGGAATAGTAAAAGCTCTTCCTTAGGCTTAGGAACTGCTTGCTTGGTAGCTGTTAACAATCCCTATCGACGTCCAATCTCAGAGGAGGGAAAGATACTAGTCACTGATTTAGGTAAAGAATCTGTCTCTGACAAAGAAAGATCTTCAAATAGCTGGTCACAATCTCTCTTCCAATAAGATAGAAGTAAGGAAGGTTAGAGCTCAAGCTAGTAGGAATAGAGGTTGCTTATCCCCCTAATCCATGATAGATCGAAGGGTCATGAGCGCTGCGCTCTAGTTGCTTGTAGCTCCTGGCTGCCCTATGAGGAACGCTTCTCGCTACAGACTTTTCTGGCTACTCAAGAAAGAGCCTTTCTAATACTAATAGATGGGCTCGTGTATCTGTTAGAGTAATATAGTAAGAGCTCCTTCACCTCCTCGGTCAAGTGGCTTCGCTCATCAGTGAAGCGGCTTCTTGGCAACTGAACCGTTCCCTTTGGTTCTCCTTTCGCTCTGCCTTGGTAAAACCCCTAGGTTCGCTTTCAGCCTCTGCCCTCCTTCCTCCCTAGCCTTACCCTGATTCGTCATTTAGGATCACCCGTAAATTAGGATTACTCTCTCTTCCTTCTTGCTTCACACCTGCTATTGACCCCAATTCACTTAAGAAAGCAGCCAAGCAATGGCCTTGTTATTTATAAGGGGTGCGGCTATGCCGTGTTCTCGGTGTATGCGCGAAGTGAATCTTCTATACCGTCCATAGTTGGCGGGCAATTCGTCGTTCATGCATTTGGGACCCTTGCCGCTGGAGATTTCACTTAGTGCTAGGCTTCCGCTGTCGGTCCGGCCCGGGTGATGAAACTGAACGTACTTTGGTTAGTCATTCTGCTTGTATCGACTTCCGTTTGTCCCTCTGTTCCTGATCCTTTAAAGCATAGAATGAAGCGAGTGGGGATTGTCAAGGTACAGCTTTTCTAACGGATTTCAAACTTTCAAATCCAAGCTCTGCCTTTAGCTTTCCCCATCTACTATCAATTATTCACCTATTTTTCAGTATGAATCGAAATCGAGCGTAACTCTGCTCATCCAAACTGGGATTTTAAGCGAAATAAAGATTTTCCGGTACGCTTTCCCTAAGGTGTAAAATACTTTTTAAGTTTTAGTGTTTAACAACGTCGTCAACCCGTAACCGGGGACTATAGGTCCGCCTCCCAAGACTACTCAATCCCTGCTGCTGACCTTATCGAGACAATGGGAGCAGGCTGGACACTCAAAGAATTCGATACAGCGGGGGGAATGAAGGTTCCCCGATTGGATAATAGTATATGCTGACATGACAGGGCTTGCAGAGTATGCCTTCTTTCTATGAGAATAAGGGATTTTTCTACCGTAAAGATAGGAGCTGATACGCCCTTCATTGCTAGTAGTGCACTCAATTCGCCAAGGAGCGGGGGAATAAAAGCTTATTTTCAATACTAGCTGACCCAGCCTATCCATCTCAGTTGGAAAGTCGCATCCCGTGCTTGGGTACGAAAGTAGGCGCACTTTTTTAATAGATATTCCATTTTTTTTTACTGTTCGTGGATTAAGGCAGTTCCGTTCCTTTCCGTTAATTAAATATCTGTCTGTCCTGCGAAATCAACAGGAAAGTCATTTGGCAGTTGCTTTAGCAGCTCCGGTAAAGGCAAAAAGAGCTTCGGTTTGTAAGCAGGAAAGAGAGCAGCAGATTCTCGAACAAGAGCAGGGGATATCTTACTAGACCTTACTCACCAGGGAATTGCTCTAAAAGCTTAGTCTAGAACCAGCTAACCCTTTCTCTTTTTCTTCTGTACCTTATTCTGAGTATACATACTCTAGAACCAGACTGACAGGATAGAGCGTTAGAGCATGGGATTAAGAACCTTACTTACTTTGTTACTCCTATAGTATAGTAAAACCAAAGGCTAGTTGGTTAGCTTATTCATACAGCGCTGGACTTGCTCGCTGGGATGGAGGCTTAGCTTTAGAGCTGGTTTTAAAAAGATCCCAATCTTAACAAACAATAGATCTAGGGCTAGAGGGGCTTAGCATTCACCACTGCCTTAAAGCACTTTCCACGGGGAGAAAGATAGTTAGACACCTACCAGATAAAGATATCTAGTTAGCTTCCCCAGGTGACCAAGGAACCAATATTAACTATGTAAGGGAAGGTAGAAAGACTTACACTATTACAGGAGCGCTTATGAAATATATCTTGTCTATTTCCTAATGTAATACTTTAGGCATTCTAGATCTTATAAGCCTCTATACGGTAAACCCGGAGAAGACTTGCTTTTCCTCGAAAGCAACCTATAACCAGCTTTCTTAAAATCCCTTTTTCTAAGACGGGCCTACTCTACTCGCCTAAAGGATGCAAACGAACTTGCTCGGAGAGAAGGCATCTTACACTCTTTCTCAGAGGGCGTATATTCCTTTATTCCTCATATTCAAAAGCCCTATTACAAGACTTATACTTATTAAATACTTTTTCAAGCCATATGAGAGCCTATGGATCATACCTATTTGTTCTATCGATATAGAAAGTATCCTATTATTCGATCGCCATGGAAGCACTTAAGTAAGACTGGCCAGCAGAAGATATTCTATTAGCACACTGGCTGTAACCCCTAGACCCTTAGACAATGGCCTGCCAAAAGTCGAATCAAGGGAGGCTTTGGGAGAAAGGTTCTGAACTGGGGGGACCCCCTACCCCGCGACAGGTTAACTAGAGGAATGCCAGGTGATCCAGGCGTCGGCTTTCAAGGAAGCGGTTGAAAGATCCGCCTTGAGAGGACATTCTCTTTCTCGAGCTTTCGTGGGTTACAAAAGAAAATAGCACATCCAGCCTACTCTATCGACAGTCCAGCCAGATGAAGGAAAAAGTAAATCGGGATCAGCTGCCTTTACTTTTTGACTTGAAAGGGTATTGAATCTCATGTCATCAAAAGTAGGCAGGCTTTCCTTCTTTCGACTGATTGCCTTCCGCCCGGAAATCAGAATGATTTTGAACCATAAACTGAAAGCTCCTCGTTCCGAGCCTTGCTGTCCTACTATTCGAAGTGAGGCTTTTCCCGCTCGTCTCGTCTTTGGTGACAAAACTTCTCTCGTCCATCTCCGTCTGTGAAAAGCATTGGCATTCTAAGGTAACCTTCGCCTTCTCCTCGTCTTAGAAAGATGAAGAGGAACTTTTTACATCGAAAGCAATTCTTAGGAAATCTGGCGTTGGATCAAAAAGCTAGTGAGAAGTGGTCTCTTGCGGGGATGCTTTCGAGTATTTCCCAGGATTTATATTCATCCATATAAAGGTTCCTTCTTGGAGGTTTTTCTTTCCAAGCGGGCAGTAAGACCTTGCAAGCTAGGATCTAAAAACGATAGCAAAAACAAAAGCAGCATTTTCCGCTTCGCTATATGATTTAATTATTACTTTTTTGTAGGAGGGCTTGCCCTTTATCTTCTTATTCTTAGACTTGGTATAAGGGCTTGTTTGCAAGCTAAGGACGAGACAGATATTGAAGATTTTACTTTTACTGATTAGCTGCTAGAAGTAGCCCAGTTAGTCCAATACGACGAACACGGGCTTGGAGAAGAAAGAAGGGCCTTTGCCTTTCATTTTAATAAGGGCTTTTTCTTAGCAAGAAGACGGACGGGGTTTGCGCCTTAGAAAGTGACGGTCTTGTCTTTCTCTTTGTGCAAATCCAGTGCTGTTGATTCGGTCGTTGGCGCGTAGTATCCATCCCCCTCTGTTATTGTACTTCAATGCCAGGGAGAAAGGTCCCTATCTAAGAGCACATATCCTTATCACAAGACGATGAGGATGCAAGGTCCTCAGGAAGAATTGCAAGATCGGCAAATACCCTTCCTTCCTTTATCCTTTGACCCTTGGGACATGTACCGGTTATTTGAAATGGCAGGGGATGCAGGAAAGAACGATATCTATTTAATAGGCCGAGGTTACCTTCTTCGGTTCGGGTGACAACCAGGGAGAGAGGATTCAAATTGGTCGTCTAGGGGCCTGAAGGAATGGTGATGATAAATCGGGACAGATGCCCCTCGTTGGAAGCAAAAATAGCTGAATCCAATCGCTATCATGGTTGGAGCATAGATAGCGCAGCATCTTTTCCAGCGCTATTAAGAAAGCGAACCATCCGACTTTCAATTTGAAAGACTACCCGGCAAAGTCCTCAACCGGAAATCTCCGAAAAAAGGCAGTAAAAGACTGATTTACCATTAATAGCGGGCGGCATGGATGTCTTTCTCTTTGGTTACAGGAATAGGTTCTTAGTAGGTATAATGTCTGGCTTTAACAGCGCCCGTCTCCATTGAAAAAGTTATTCGAGGCGCCTATCATAAGAACCAAATGGAGAATCACACAAACAGACCAAGCTTTTTCTTTGCCCTGTCCTCCAAAGAAAGAAAGACCCCCTAATCTTCCCTTCCCTGTCAGGAAGAGCATTGTTTAAAAACAAACTAAAAAAATCTGATACAAGAGAGGAATAACCGAAAAATTCCTCATTACAGCCGCCCCACACAAGAGTCACGTATGTGGACGAAAAAGCTGGAGAAAAACTTATCTTAATGGCTTCTCGGTAAAAAAAAACATGTAAAGACAAAACGGTTTTACCATTTCCTACACGCCTTCGAGCTCGAGCTACTGGCTCGGGATTCAACCCAATGTGATTGATTGAAAGGCACCGGCGCTCATTCTTGGATTTCATTCTTGAGTCTGAAATGGAATTAAGAAACTCCAATTGAACCACTTTACAAAAAAACCTTGCCTTGCAAAATCTCGTAGAACGACAAATCACTGATGTCAAGCGGAGTAGGGACTCGGAACCTATGGCTGAAAAGATTGAATTACTTTTAAGGGATTTAAAGGGGAGGGAGGAAAGGCTAAACTAAAATCCCAGGTAACGATTAAACTTTCTCTCCAGTAGCACTAATCCATTTCGTCAGAAAAGAGTACTAAGGCAATAACAAAGACAGACATGCACATTCCTCCTGTTAGCCAGGAAGTTAGAATGGCTTAGTGGTATAGAATCCGATCGTTCGGAATAGAAATAGAATAGGCTCTTCTCCTTTAGTTTGGCGAGATAGGAGAAGCCTGAAGTTAGACTGATCTTTGTGATATAGCTTTTATGGTCTTGTTTAGCGATTGCCGTGCTGTCTTCAACAACTGCTCTTTTCCTTGATGCGGAGAAGATCTTAGTTAACCCCCTGGCCAGTTAAGAGAGTTCGAGGCATAGCCCAGGTGCTTTTAGCGAAGCTGGAATGAAATGAAGGTAGTTCCGCCGAGGGTCCGAAGGAGGGGAAGAATAATTCTAGATCGAATGCGACTGGGATGGAGGAACGAAGTAACGTGGCGAGAGGGAGAAAGAAATAGCAAGTACTACTCTTTCTTTTTGAACGAATCCGAAGTTCGAAGGAGAGATTTATTTGAACTGAACCTCAATTATTGGATCGCCTATGTGTCTATAAAGAGGAGCGAGTTTACGAGCTAAGCCACTTCTTTCGCCTTTAGCTTGAATGTGATCTTTGCCTTTAAGCTTTGAGCTTGGCAGTCTAATCTATAGAACCAGATAGGCCAGGCCAATTAGTTAGTGTGGTTCGATAGCTTTTTATCTTGTTTCATCAGTTGCCATTGGTCCTGTCGTATTAAAGGCATGGCCTTGTGTGAAGGAAGGAGACCCGATCTTGACCTACATCTAGAGTCGATGAAGATAGCGACTGTACTGGCATCCCATATGCCCTTCTTCAGTCATATGGAAAGGAGTCCCGTCCTCTCTTACTTCATGAGATATCTCTATCTGTCTCGCCTTATTCTGCGCCTATTGGACAAGGCAAGGAAAGCCTAACCCTTTAAGGCAGTTAGTTCAGTTACGAGCCTTAGTGGAAATCCGATAAAAAGAGCTGCTGGGGATTCTTCCATTCTAGCAGTATATTCAATAGCAGCTAGGAAGAAGCACTGATTAGACCGAGACTGGAATGAGAACAAGGGACTGAGGGCAGCGGAAGAAAAGAGATTAGTTGAAAGCCAGACTGACCGATTTATTTCTTTCAACTAATCCTGTGCAATCATGTAATTGCCCCATATCTTAAAAGCCCCTTCACTCTTGGGACTTCCTTTCCCTAATCCGGTTATGGTGAGCGGTTTCGTATAATAAGAGAACGCTTGCATTTAGGAGTGATCCTTCTCTCTAACTAGAAATTTCATAAGAGAAGAAAGGTATTTAAGAAAGGATTCGAGGCTTGCTGAGAAAAAAGCTTGATACGAGTCATAAAATGGAATTGTTGATGTAGTTGCTTGTACTTTTTTCATTTTATGTCGATTTGGTGTTCAGTGTGGGCAGTCTCCTTATATGTTTTCAGTTGAAAGAAGGAAACGGGGAAGAAGCGGGGTAGAGGAATTGGTCAACTCATCAGGCTCATGACCTGAAGACTACAGGTTCGAATCCTGTTCCCGCATCGCATAATTTCGAGAAAAGGTCCCATCCACCACCGCCCATCTGGACTAGCCGCGCTGTAAAAAGCAGAGCCATAGCAGGATAGGGCACAAAAAACTAGAAACGAGTATGATGACCGATCTTCTACAATTCTTTCTGGCGAACTTCTCCCGCGAGGGGTCCTTGGTGCTCTTTGTACTTTTATGTTATTTTTGGGCCTATTAGTCATACTGTACATCAGTATTCTTCTGATTGTTTTGTTCCAAAAAAAGAAGGCGGCCAGAAAGGGCGGCATCATACTCGTTCACCAGTTCGAGTATAGTTGGCTGAAGTGATTGATCCGCTAGAGGTCCTGTCGAGCAGGAATACGTTTTTACTGTAAATGATGGTGGTGGTGCTTGGTTATCCTCAACCTTGCCTTTATACTAGCGAATCGAACTTCCTTTCATTTTTCTCTTTCTTTTGAGGGACATAGGCAATGCATTCAATTTGGAATATTTTATTCCATGGCATGCTTCATATGCTGTCTTGTTTAGCACTTCCTCCTTTTTCGATAAAGCTAGGCGCGGCCTAGTATAACCAAAAGAGCTATAAGGTTACCCAAGACGAAAAGTATTGGGTAGGGTCTTTCTTCCGATCTTTGACTCCATAGTTTGCTGCGTGCCTGATTCCACCCTCAACAACTATTTGAATACTAGATCTTGACTACCGACCATGGGCGGTTAATTGTGTGATGACCTTTTTCCCTCAGGCAACTTGATCGTTTAACTCATGCTTCTCTTATGATGGGAGGTCCTTATTCCACTGATGGTTTACTCTTCTTTTGATGTTGACCGCTGACTTAGAGTACCAACAGCTTTCACGGCTTCAGGTGCTGGGACGGAAGAAGTGACGCTTTCGGTTTTAAGTTACTGAACGAGCTCTCCTTTCGTATGAGGAAAAGGTAGCGTTCTATGGAATAGCCTATACTCCTCTCCGAAGCAGCTATTGGCATAAGGAAGACGGGGATATGGCAGCGGCATAGGAAAGAGGCTCCCTAGTGCTTTATATAGCATTCCTGTAGTATCTTACCTCCGTCACTCTATCATTCGCCTCGCTCCACTAGCTATTAAGAAGTTTCAATAGGCACTAGCCTGCACACTAAAACCTTACCCTTATCTCCTACCTATACTAGTTCAAAGTATTTCTTACTTTCGGAGCCCAGATAACCTGACTTGACTACCGAGCTCTATAATCATAAAGTAGGAAAGCTTGCAGGACTCCTCAAAGGAGGAAGCAGCTGAAGAACTTTTCCTATTCGGATTTCTTAAAATCGGATTCATGCCCAGCGGAAGAGGATGCTCTATCTGCTCTCGAAGCAGTCGTCAGGTTTTTACGTAAGGTTTAGCCCGGAATAATTAATCATCGGAATGAAGCTCTTTTATGACTGTATTTACATCCTTTCTTAGGCATGACGGAATGAAGGACGAGCGGATTCAATAGCTGCGTAAGAGCAACACAACAGGAAAGGAATCAGGTAAGGCGGATCAAAACGGCCTATTCGATCTCCTTTTGCCCATAAATCCTCTTTTGGGCATGTCCCTGTGATACTATACTAGTACAAGAAGTTCCTTGCGCGTCGAATAAAATAAACTTCTTTATAGGGGGGACGCTTTATTACGGGCCGATGGAACTAGCTGTCTTGCCTGCTTTACTTTATCTAGTTGTTTACCATGTCGACGCCTTCTAGGTCAGATGTGACATTTGATAACAGACGATTTTTTTTCAGCAAGATGGCAAAGAGAGGATTTGCTTATATCTAGTAGTACAGCCGCTTTCTCTAGACAGAGTGCTAGCATTCCATTCTCAGAGCAAGAGAACACTTTTCTCCCCATAAAGGAACTTAACTAATGGACGAGGAGGAATAGAAGAGGACAAGACATTGGAAGATCAACATGAGAAGCCGAAGCACCCGGTTTACGAATAAATAAAAAGAGCCACAGACGCAAAAGCAAATTGAAGAAAGGCGAAGGATGAACCCTTTTTTTAAGGCAAGTTTCAATACTAAAGATAGCAGGCTTTATTCCTTAGAATAAGGGTAGCTAAGCATAGGTTAAGGTAGAAGATCTAAAATCATGCATTGCATGAGTTGTGGGATGCCGTAGAAAAGTAGATAATGTAATTGATCCCACTTTAGGGAATAAGAGGATTTGTCCAGCGAGCCTATCGAAAATATTCGTCACGTAACATATTTATGTAAATAATTCTATAATGATCAAAAGCATTACCAAAATCAAATCCTTATTTCTAAGGAGGCCAGGCATGGCTTTCAATATGCAGTTCAATTTTCGGTTCGGTATGGCTTCCGTGCCTGCATTAAGATTGAAAACTTGTCGTCTACTTGTGTCGGATAAATTGAGATCGCTCTATTTCTGGGTAAAAAACATCTATGTTTCTTTGTATCTGTGTTTGTGGAATTTTTGAGTTCTCTCCCACTTATAGGGCTCGCTCCCCAAAAAGTGCGTAGCCTTTTCTTTATTATATTCTTTTGCGAGTCTTAGTTGGTCTTGCTCTTTCAAGACTTGCCATTTGACTTACTGTTCATGGATGAGCTATCCAAGGCCATAGCACCTTTCTATCCCTCCACGTCGGGGGGCGGGTTCAAGCAACCGCCTGACCCAGAGAGTTATTCTTTGTTATTTCCTATTGGTAGTACAAACGACTACCAGGATCGGGCTGATCCTTCCCACGCTACCTATCATAACCAATCTACCCATTAAATTGTGGAAGTCCCCCAAGATGAAATATGGGCCGAGCGGCCTCTTTTAGACGAAAAAGTGCGCCGTAATGAGCTCAGAATGAAGGTTCTTTTTGGAGAACGTCCATGGGAACTTCCCAGAAAGCCTTATTTAAGAATTAATAAAGAATCAAATGCTTATTGAAGAAGGTGTAGAAAAGGCTCTCCTGCAAGTAGGATATGAGCCCAAGAGTATTCTCTCAAATAGAGCTCACATACGAGATTCCCTTTTTTATCCAAGGGGTAAACTACTAAAAGGAATTTTTTCGCGCAGGAAGTGGAAAAGGACGTTTTCACTAGTTCTCCTTATTCACGTGTACAAAAGGACCTTTCCTCTTATGCGTAGACCTTAAAAGGGGAACTTAGCTTGAGCGTTGGTGAGTGTGTATATCAATAAAAAAAGGAAAGCGGGTAGGCCGACTGTTTTTGTTTGATAACAGCGAAATAGGAATAAATAATCGAACTGGATGTCAGGATCGCTTGGTAAGCAAGCAGGCGCCAACTCCCAGTTCTTTCTCTTCTTTCTTTGCACGTCACGATCAGAATGAAAGGTAGTTTGCTGGGTATGTCAGTTATTCTTTCTTAGTGATTGTTAAATGCCTATCTTAAGGGAGTGAGTGCCCCATAGAAAAATCCTTTCAAGCCTTTTGAAACTAGTTCCAATAGTCGTCTAAGCACATCCCTTCTCGTAGGGCTTAGGGGATGCCCAAAGCTAGCCTCACTCTCATATCTCTTTACCTTTCTACCACGGAAACGTCGATGGCCAGGTCAGCATAAAATACCTTTTAGCTAAATACAGAGTAAGAGCCTGGGAGTTCCGGTCCGCTGATTGGTAGATGGAAGTCTTGGCCTCAGGAAAATATATGTGAAAAGTTGATTTCCCTTCTCCTCCTTTCTGCCTAATGCCCTATGAGAGGTTGTCCCATATCTTCTGCTAATAGGGAATCCCCTTTCTTAGGCGAGTTCTTCCTCTTTGAATCTCGTTGGGCTAGTCTGGTTGACAGATCTAATCCACTTCTCGTTATCTTGTTCCTGGTCAAGCTCCCGTACCCGCTCCTTATTCCCATTCTCCTCATCGAATTATACAGGTAATGCCAGGGCAGGGTTTCATTAATGAAAAGAAAAGCGGAGTAAGAGCTCTTTGCGGGATAAACTAACTACTAACTAAAGGCTGTTTAGCGAGATAGGATAACCGCTCTTAGGGGAATGGCATGGATGGATAGAAGTAGACATGTGCACATGAAAAAGGTAGTGATTGGCCTAGGCCTAAAGGAATTACCGGTCTGGTCTTAGGAATCGACATCCGACATTTAACAAAAAAAGATAAGATTAGCACAACAATGGCCTTAAATCCCCCTGGTTCTATTAGAAAAAGCGAAAAAGTGGCTCGAATGGCAGGATTTGTATGTCACTTAGGAAAAGAATCCGATTCTCCGATCTTTTAACCTTTGCTATTCCCGGAAGGACAAAGAAAAAAACCTCGAATAGGAAGAAGATGCTGCTTGAGAAGAAGCTCTTTTCGCACGTTAAGTTTACTGAAGCTTTCAAAGTCCTAGTCCTATCCCGGAAGTGGGGGAGACAGAGCTTAAAGCAAGGGCTTTTGCACGTGAATCAGAAAAGGCTGTTCTTGTTAGAGAGAATCCCCTTATGCCATCAAAAAGAGGAGAAGACGAAATGGTATTTTGTACAAAAAGACGGGTTTTCATTCAAGTGGGACCATTGAGATGTCTCCTAATCTAAGCCCGAAGGCAAGAGTAGTAAGGACCTAGGGCGGGCTTTGAGAAGGTTTGCTCGGGGAAGGAATAACACTTTGAAGGCTGAAGGTGCAATGGCCTGGTACGAGCTCTACGCAAGCGCAAGTAAGGGCCGACCCGTATCGATAGTGGGGGCAATAAAGAATAAAGAAAGGTCATAGGGCGAATACCTTGTTGAAGATCCCCCATTTCATACATACCATACGAAGCACTACCCTAGGTCCATTGAACCTTCTCTCGTAAATTAGTTCAGTCCCGGCCGGCTGTTACGTTACGAATCATGAAATGTTGACCGAACAGTAAGCCATTTACCCGATGCGAACCAACAAGACGGAAGCTTGTGCCTATTATTATATTAAGTGAAATTAAAAGAATGCTAGCCGACTCTAGCTCTTTTCCAGTCCTCGCTAATCGTCCACTCTACCGCACCCGACGTTAATAAATGAAATATAGTGTTTAACACTTTCTGAGTGCCCCTTTGTCCCAATATCCCTTACATAAGTTCAACCTATACTCGCGGATCACAAATTATTTAAAAACGACACCTACCAATTCAGAGTGCACCCATTCCTATGGAGAAAGGAAGTATTCTCCCGGGCCTACGTTCCTGGAGCGCTTCTGCGTCTTGCTTTCGGCTTAGCCCACAATAAACATCTCCCTATAGCTCTTGAGGTGAATCATCCATCTCCTTATGCCTTACATATCGTACTCCTTCTTTCTTTTGAGAGGTAGAGGCTCGGGCATTAGGTGAAGGCAGATTAGGAACGAGGACGTTCAACCAAAAGAAAAGCACCAGGGATTTATTAGGGACCTATACAGGACAGTTAGACGACAGATAGACCCGATGGATGACCATAAGTGAAGGATCCAATATCGCCTTTTGTCATTGAATATTTCATTTAGATACTATGTCCGGTCCTAGTACCGCATTCTTTCTTGCCGCATTCCTAGACATAACATAGTCATAGTCTTGTATCCATTCCTACCAGATTTCGTTACTTTATGAAAGGTGAGTTCTACTTCCCTGCCGCGAGGGCTTCTACCAGCTCTGATTGAGCCCCCTATATGAGAAGGACTACACGGGAACCCAGCAAACAGAGGTAAAAGTTCAATAGAGAGAATCGAGTTGATAGCTTCCAGTAGTAGTTGCTTGATGGTGTGTAGTGGGATGACCTGGTAGCGATCATATTAGTATGTATATGAGCAGGAGTTTATCGATATCAGATCTTGAAACAAAGGAGGACCATTTCTCACATCAAGGTAACTACGATAGGCAAAAGAAGACTGTCGTTGATTCAAATTCTACCTATATTTGCATTCACTTAATGGTAAAACCAACAATGGAATTGACTCTAACATCCGGCCGGAGGAAAGACTTACTACTACAAGGGCTTGTGCCAACCAACAAGAAGGGGGACGGAGCAAAGACATCTCTTGGCCAGAACCGGACATTGCCCTTTACCATCCCACCACTAGGAGACTGGGACTCGAGGCGTGGTTAAGTATTCCCTTCCGCTCTGGAAGTCAATTTATTTCCTATCTTTTATCAGCCCCCTCTACGCCTTCAACAATGAGATTTCAAAAGACGATTCTTTCTCCACTGCTTCCTAACGAATGATTTATAGGAACGGATTGCCCGGGCTTCCTCCGGTCGACTCATACCTCCCAGCCCTGTCTCCAGGATCTCATTGAATAGATCCAACCCATTTCTAGGGTAGATAGAGGAGTTCGTCCCCCACTTCCTTTGCTCCACTGGCACCAAAGATAAAGAATTCGAGATAGAAAGAAAGATTAGTTGGTGGGCTGTTAAGCCCCCCTATCACTTAAAGGCAGATAGCGGAAAGGTGAGCAGCTATAACTTCATTGTTAATCTTCCCCTTGCTACCGGATGAGTGAACTCTACCCGCCTATGCTGGATGGGATTGGATTCAATCCACCCTTAGGCCTTGGAGGAGCATATATTGAGATAGGATGGAATGCCATGCCCTTAAAAAGAAAGCCAAAAATCTATTCCAAAAGGAATTGAAAAAAGAAGTATCACCTACCACCTTAATCCATTCTTTTTATTTTTTTTAGGGTCTGGCACTTATTCCGGCCCTCTATTTACATAGCGAAGAAAGGCTCTTGCTCGAATGCGTGACTGCGGCGCGCCTATCGCCCCGGCACTATCAAATGCATGTTGGGTTGAGCAAGAATACTGCGACTAGGGAAACGAAGAATGGAATTGAAGGCATAGTCTCAATAAAAAGAATTGAACACCAACCAACGAGTGGTTTGATGGAGTCTCGCAGAAGAAGAGCCTTTTTATCATTTGATTACCATCATCAGCCGCCGTTTCTCGTGAGTTGCTATGTTGTGCAATGGACCTATAGGGTATACCCCCTACCTATGAAGGTCCTGCTCGTGCTTGCACCAGGTTATCCCCGACTCCCACTGCCAGGGGTGGAGGGGATAAGAAGGACATATCCTCAAAGTTTATCGATCCCGCTCTCCCCACTCGAAATCTTCTTTTTTACTCATTCTTCTTCTGCTGAAATGCTATGGACGTCACACACAATCTAGAAAACGACTCAAAGTGCCAGTTGTGAACTCAGACCTTGAGAGAAGCCGCAGTTGACTGCTATTTCGGCCTAGACGATCACGCACAAGGCGCTTCGAATTGTACAAGTCAGTCGTTCCTGGAGCTGTTTGGAGCAGTGCAAGATGAGGTCGAGGTCATGGACAAGTGAACGTCCATGCCTGCATCGGAAAGAGTCAAGCAGTACCTGGCGCGCTTCAAGGCGCAGCCCAACTCACGATAGACGATGGCGACACGTTGATTGAATAAGAAGTGGTTCGTGAATGGACTTTTTCTGTCTATCCGAGTCAATCTCTTCCACCCGGACTGGAGCAAGTGGTGGCGCGAGCGACGAGTCGAGAAGAAGGTTCGAAGGAGGCCGATTAGTGAGATGCAATTCGCATCCGTTGGTAGTACGGCTTGGTAACCGTGCTGCGGCCACTAGATCATAAGACCTTAGGTGCACCTGAGCACCGTCCTAAAACGGGGTTAACTACCCCGGGGGTGGACGTTATTGCGAACCACCTGATTACCAGTAAAAAAAAACATTCTATTGACTGACTTGATATAATTTATTTCTTTATTATTAATACATCCTAAAAAGAAAAGAGGAAAAGCTCCCTAACCTGAATAATAAAGGGCTAAAGTAATACCCTTAAGAGAAGATAAATTCGATTTCTATTGTTATTTATATAACAATTATACTGAAGAATCAAACAATCACTTCTACATGTTACCCTTAAAACTGGAGAATGGATATCGATCATTCCCTGTTTGCGAGTGAGAAGAAAAAGGGGCCCGTAAGCAATGAGTCTTGAGTGATGGATTATCCGCTGACCCTGACAGATTAGGTGAGGTCTATTCTGATCTCTGCCCTTTCTGGCAGGATTTCTTTCTACGAATTAGCCTCTATGGCTATGTCCCTGGGCCTCCAGGCTTCCGATGGTGAAAAAAGGGTCCACTGAATCGGATGCTATTGCTCAATTGAATTGTGTAACCGAATCGGCCTTATCCATAAGCCCAGAGATCAGAGAGAATAGTAAGACATAAGCCTAGCCTAGGCAACAGAAAGAGAATGAATAGGAAGAGAAGACTAGAGAGGATAGTTATAGTAAGAAGAAGAAGAATTTTCCAGTTCGAGAATAGGGAGCAACTAGGAGACAACATCCGAGTTAGCAACTTTCAAAGCAATTCATTCGGTAAAATAATCTTTATTTTTCCCAGAGAAGAGTCTTATTTAATAAATAAAGACATAGCTAAACCAGTGAGACATCAAAGTTTTACCCATACATCCTTTTCTAGCCTAGTTCTTCCACATGAATACCATATTAGAAGAACGAAAGAAGACGATTCCAATCTTAGAGTGGGCATTTCTTATCGTGGATTCTGTGCATCCATTCTAAGATCGTACATTCAATTAAGAATGAAGTATGTGAGTCTTTATTTATCATTTAGATTAGAGCTCGCTCTCTCAGTCCACTAGAAAGACAAGCCATACAGGGAAGCCATAGAGGCAAGTAGAAGTGCAGTTCCTATTGAGTAAGATTTCGGGCATCTTGTCTAGAATACTCTTTGAGTACATTAAAAAGGGAAGGAAGAGCGGCATGTATAAATGGCAAAGTAAAGTAAGGTCCTCATTCTCTCTCTCTCTAGAACGTTTATATGCTTTCCCCAGAGCTTTTATGTTCATATGCTTGCCATGAGAAGGGACTTTTATGGTCCGGGTTGCATCTTGGTATCCTTAATGTCATAGAATATATATTCTCATAAAGTCGACTGTTTTCTTTGCAGCTCCCGATTATCTTAAATTCACAACGAACGCCACTGAGTTCCCATCTGAAGACTATTACGACTACATAATTGTTGGCGGTGGCACAGCTGGGTGTCTATTGGCAGCAACATTGCCATAAATACAGGGTCTTGTTGCTTGAGCGAGGTGGCGTGCCTTATGGGAAGCCCAACTTGATGAGCCAAGATGGGTTCTTGCCCACCCTCTTGCAGGTCGATGCGCATGACTCCCCTGCACAAGCATTTACTTCTTAAGATGGTGTGCCTAACGCCCGTGGCCGAGTTCTTGGGGGCAGCAGCACCATAAATGCTGAATTCTACAGTAGAGCTGATCAATATTTTGATGCAAAGTCTGGACTGAGTTGGGACTTCACATTGGTTCACCAATCCTACGAGTGGGTGGAGAGTGCAATTTTTTTCAGATCTTAGTTGAGAACCTGGCAATCCACTATAAGAGATAGTCTACTGGAGGAAGGGCCCCATCCATATATTTCATTTACTTTTGAGCATGTGTTAGGCACCAAGGTTCTACATTTGACAGTGCCGGTAGAAGGCATAGTGCACCTACTAAGCAATGCAAAACCTTAAAACATAAGGGTCTCTGTTCATGCAAGTGTGGAGAGAATTCTACTCGCTGCTACTTCTTCCGCATCTGATAACTCGAAACTCTCAGCCATGAGAGTAGTATATCGCAATGCATTGGGGCGTTACCATCATGCAATGGTGCATGATAATGGAGAGGTGATACTTGCAGCTGGTGCAATAGGGACTTATTCTGTTGAGTGGTATTGGTCCTAGGCCATACCTTTCATCATGGGGCATTCCCCTTACCCTGCACTTGCCATATGTGGTTCCTTTATCACAATCCTATAAATGGCATAATCCTTCTGCCTTCAATGCCTTTAGAGCATTCCGCTTATTCAGGTGGTTGGCATCACTGAATCAGGGGCTTACCTTGAGGTCAAACATAATCCCTTTTCTTTTTCTGCCTATTCTGTCTTCATTAGGCAACCATCTTCTCTTTTATACCTCACTGTGGCCACAATCATGGAGAAGATTTCTTTCTGGGCCTCTTTCATCTGGCTCACTCCGTTTGGCTTCCACTGATGTTAGGGTAAATCCAGTTGTCCGCTTCAACTACTTTACTGATCCAAAAGATGTGGAGACACGTCTTAGCGGCATGCGCAAAATAGGAGAGATGCTGAGAAGTAGATCCATGGGGGACTTCAAGTTTAGGACAGGGTCTGGGGAGAGAGTTGTAGGACCTACATTGCCCATTGATCAATCAAATGATATGCTAATGAGTGATGATATTTCTGCCGCCAGACAGTGAGCACCATTTGGCATTACCATGGGACTTGTAGGCAAAGTTGTGGACCGTGACCTCCGGGTGATTGGTATTAATGCCCTCCGAGTTGTTAATGGCTCAATATTCACAGTGTCCCCAGGAACCAATCCCCAGGCCACTCTGATGATGCTTGGCAGATGAGTCGTTGCAGTAAATTATATTCGTAGTTCTTTTTCATATGTAAATATATATAAGAATGCTAGTGTCAGAACCTGACTGTAGTATAAATTTATTTTGTTTGGCCGATATATTGGACTAAAGGTAATGATAAACCGAATCAGATAGGATATTGCTGTAGCGAAATGCAAAAGAGGGGAAATCGGCCACATTAAACTTCTGGGGAGGTCCGTTTGATATTCAAAAACTGCTCAGCTACAGTCAGACAAGTGGGGAATGTTGGGGTGAACCAGAAAAGTTTTGGTAGAGCCGGATCTAAGCGTTGGCTAGGTAAGCGTCCTGTAGTAAGAGGAGTAGTTCGAGTCGCCTTCTAGTTCGATTTGGACGGAGGCTTGCTACAAGTGATTCTTTCCCTCAGAAAGAGCTGCATTCCCTTATCGCCTTCGGTGACGAGGGCTTGCTATTGAGCTAAGGACTTTTACCATTTGCCCGTCTTCCTTCGCTTGCTTCTGGGTTACCTATTTGAACTAGAGCTTTCTTCCTTGATTGATTGACAGACCGCTTTGCGACTGGCTTTACTGAATGGATTGAATGGACTGAGACCGAGGAACTGCTATCGTGCTACTGGTTCGCTGACAAAGCATTCCCTCTCTCTTCTTTCTTCACTCGAGTACTTCTATGTGCTGCTTCCCGAGGTACTCTCGCTTAACTGACAAAGAGACTGCAGACGCTTCCATCCATCAATACACTAACTCCTGGCAAGATCCGACTAGCTTACTCCTTACTTATTTCAATTTTGCTAGCGAAGTAAATCGCTGTGATTAGCATTCCAAGAAGTAGGAATCCCACTCCAAAAAATAAAGAAGGAGACAAAGGATTTTTCCGAGGCCTTGGATCATAGCTAAAAAAACGAAAGTCGCTATCTGAATGACTAAAGATTCTCGTACTAGGGGATATCAAAAATTTTGAATCAATACGACTTGACCGGGCTTTCGTCCATTGTTCCACTAGCCGATCTTAATTATGATAGATGGTTAGCACCAGAGCAAGCACCAAGAGTCGTTCGTCAACCATGGTTGTGGAAAGGATGCGGTTCAGTACTGTCCCTAGTTTAGAATCTCTTCCAGCTGAGCTGCACTAATAAGAGGGCAAAGTAAAGAGAATTTGACTGGCTACATGCGATTTCTTTCTTCCTTTCCTTAAGTAAGGAATCTCAACTTGACAAAATGTCGGCTAAACGGGGATTGACCGACTCAACAGATCCCCTTAGAAGGGGCGAAGGGTAGTTAAATAAGAGTTGAAAGATCAGGAATCCCAGTCTTTGAATGGATCAGCTAGCAGTAGTTGTAATAGCCACGCCAGTCAGTGAAAAGCATGAAAGCAGCGGCCTTTTTAGATGTGGGGCTTCTAGCTCTCGTAGTCAGAGTAGCAATAGCAAGCGGTAGCCGTATCAGCCCAGCTTGTCAAAAGGCAACTGTAGCCCCGGAAAAGCAAGACAGATGAAAGAGTAAGGCCAGTAGGGTAAGGCAAGGCTTCACTCTGAGACGTAGATGCGAGAGTTGAAGTGAGAGTAGCGGGAAAGAGGGCCCCGGAGTTGCAAACGCATCGAAGATGAAGTCTGGATCGAGTAGAATTCTTGGGGAAGGCCAATGACTTGGCTTAAGTAAGAGGCCGGGTTTGGACAAGAAGTGAAGACCAATACAGAAAGAAAGGAAGTTCACGTTAAAGTGAAAGTTGAAAAGGGCCAACAATAGGCTGTTAGACCCGAAGCGAAGGAAGGGCCGGTGAATTTCGGTTCATTTAAGTACGGGAAATAAAAGGTCTTTCGCAAGTCCAATACCATAGGTGTCTCGTATGGTAGCTTTAGATCCCTTCTTAGTCAATGGACTTATAGTTTCAGGGACTGGATCATTTTCAATTTGCATCCTCTCCTCCACAGCACAGGTAGATCCGCTCCTTTGTTGTCGAGCTAGGTCTCCTCGGATATTAATTAATTAAATCTAGAGTGGAGAGAAAGGGCAAGTAGGGCTTAGACCTGCCTTAGAAAAGGGCTTCACTTTAGGCAAGCCGCCTATTGCAGTCCTTTTGTCTTCCATTCCTTCATACTAGCAATAAAAATGAGGTTACCGATCCAAACCCCCCAAAAAAAAAGACCTTCACTGGGCTTTGAGTTTTTTCCAGTTGGAATGATAAGTCCATCTATTCCAGTATCCTTCTCTGCGGTTTAAATAGGAGTTTCCTTTCATGTCGTTTGTCATTAGGAGGTAATAGGGTGCAGGACATTTAATTTCTTTTCGATCTCCAAGGCTTGCTATTCTTATTCTTAGCTTCCATGACGGTCCAGGCGAAAAACCTTTTAGCCTGTTCCTATTGATATTTTCAAATTAAGGACTAAGCTAAGTTGCAGCCATTGCTAATCCCTTTTAGCCAGTATAAAGAAGTTGTAGAAAGCCCATCCAGTTCCAGCAAACTAGGGATCTTACTGGGCTTCTACCAACCAGTACTTATAAATCCAAGAGGCAAGCTCTCAATCTGTCTTAATATCATATCTTTCGAACATTTATTGAGTTTTTGTTCATCTGGTAGTATCCGATCCAGATCAGTAGAAACTTTGATAAGTAGTTTATAGCCCCAGGATAAGTCTAAGTGTCTTACCCAGCATCAGTATATGGATTTTCAGACCCGGTGTATCCGTATAAGTGAAGTAGTTGCTTCTTTCATTCCCTTTGAAGCAGTCCATGGTACTCACGCTAAGAGATAGTTCTCTTATAGTGCTATATAGAATATGTTACGGCTAGTTTCATTGGTATAATATAAGTAGGGAAAGAGCGAAGCCACTCGAACAAGCAACGGATGAGCGCACTAGCGCTAACGAACAAGTTGCGCGTTAGCGCTTTTCTTGCTGGAGAGGAGCGAGCCAGAAGAGGGGAATTTAGTTTAGGGTGCTACCTTCTCGTTCTAAGCACCTTTAGAGGCGAAGCAATTAGTGCTACTTCCCCATCAGGCTTCACGGTTAACGCTTCGATGGTTGGTGGCTTTCTGGCTGCTCTATCTTCCTAAACAGGAGGAAGAAGGGAAAGGGCTTTATGAACGTTACAGAATGAATGGTCAATGATAAAGAACCTTCCCTTTAGAGGAGGAGTAAAGAAGGTAGAGCTCCGCACTAAGATTTCGCTACCAAAGCTTCGGAATTCTTTTCTATTCCTTCTTGCGTCCAATCTCAAGGAAAAATGAAACCTAACTCGCACTGCATGAAAGGACATAGCGCCTAATAGGGCATTCCTTGCCTTAGGGCACGATTTCACTTCCTTCCCCATCTGCCCCTTCTGTGGCTACTCTACTCTGGCCAAGGTCTCTTTATTCTTATTGCTTCCAATAGCTAGGCAGCTTACCTACATGCTCAGAACCTCCTCTATCTTATCAGCAGATGGAGCTCTTCGACACAGACTGTTCTTACTGCTTGGGGTGATGAGTTTACTCCAGTAGTTATTCTGATTAACCTTCCCGATTTAAGGGACAAAGTCTATCATCTGGAGAAGGCTTTTCCTAACTCCCTGAGTAAAGTAAGTACTCCGCTGAGGGAAGTTCCCGATGCTTTATTGGTCTATAAGGTTCAGTCCGAAATCCGTATGGTACCCCTAATCCATCTCTAGTATAAGAGAACGAGGGCGGCTAAGGTACCCTTTCATTTTCTATTCCGTTTAGAGAAGGATAAGAAAAAAGATAAATTGAAATTTGGCATTACGATTTTCATTTTATAAAGAAATTTATTCTTATTTATAGTAGGCAACGGAACGCGATTTTCCTTCCAAGCAAACAATAGCACACTTAAGTTATCGGTTTATTGCGATGTGAAAACCTCGCTCGCGCTCCACTACAGGATACATTACGTTCCTTGGAAAGAGTCCGCTTTCATGGCTAGCCAAGCAGCTTTCGATGACCTCAAGCGCGGAGGATCACGGGTCCTATACTTACCCTGGATTTTACTGATGATCCGGGGGGAATCTCAATACACATCCTCCTCCTGGAGACGAGTTGGTTCAATCATCGCCATCTGAAATAGTAAAGTAAATGAGCTCCAGAGCTAAGTAAGCAACCATACTCCTATCTAGCGGACTAGGCATGATTGAATAAAAACAAAATGTGAACATTTCATAAACAATTCAACACAAAGTGAAAGATTTTCCATAATTCCAGAATGTAGTATATAATAATAATTACTCTTATAACTACCGGGTCCATAACGGACACGGTATGCCTATGAAAAAGCCAGAGTCCCAGACCAAAGTGGCATGAATCACCAATGGAACGAAGCTAGCTTCGAGCACAAAGCTAACCAGAGACTATCTTATTATAGGTGGATATATCCCCCTGATATATTGTACTCCTTTGATTCACTTATGAATCTTCTTTCCAGTGTGAAAAGAGAGGAAAAAAAAAGTGAAAGACGGAAGGTTGTCGGTGGTTGGGGCCATATAGATAGAATAGAAGATCAGTAGGGATGACCGATACCCAGTCAGCAGGTATAGGATGGTCAGCTAAGAAATAAGCTAAAACTTTACCGGCCTTTTGAGGAAGATAGATGATTTCCAATTCTTGGAATTGAACATCTCGCGAGACGATCATTAAGGACTGGCTTCGACATAAGATAGGATTTGCTTTGGAGACAAGGGTAAGAGTATGGGCTTTCAAATAATTTTGAAATGAATGGCAAAGACAATAGCTAGGAATAACTTATAAATTGGTGAATAGTTAAACTCATTTGGCGTAATCTTCCTACTCAAGTAGTACAAGGCATTCTCTTTCCCATCTGAATTCTCTTGAGCAAGCAATGCTCCCACGGAGCCTTCTTGTGCAGAAATGTAAATAATTCTTTTTTTACCAGGTATGGGTGCTGCCAATACTGGAGGCTTCATCAGATACGACTTTATACTCATTCAAGCATTGCTACATGCTTCATCCGGGAAGACCTTTCTTCATAAGACGGCTAAACGGTTGACATCTACCAGCCAATTTCATTTTGAAAAAAATCTACGAAGATACGCCCTTGCAAACTCTTAAATTCATGAATGTTTCAAGGCTCAGGCATCTTCATTATAGCAAAAATCTTAGATTTATCTATTTCTATCCCTCGATGACGGACAATAAACCCAAGAAATTTCCCTCTGTCTTGTGTGACTGCGTGTGCTTGTTAGATTGCTTGGGGTTCTATATGGGCTCTTTGTCCCCTTAGGAAAATTTACTTATAGGCTGTCTGGGCCCTATACCTTTAGAATAGGGGAGTTAATTAAGGCCAATCTGTGGTTTTGTCATAAAAGAAGATTTGTTTGGACTCGTAAGGTTTGGCCCATTACCTTGAGTGAGGCCTAACGTGTACACCTCTTGTCATGAAGATGTGATCTTATCCACCGTTGTTCTAAGCCCAATCCTCTCGTCTTAGGGTAGGATATACATAAACCGTAAATCACGGGAACTTCTCATTTTTTATTGACAACCTATGTTGGGCTGACTAACTAAGCCCACTATCCTAATAGGTCCCTCTTGTGTCGGGTTAAGGGCTTAGTTGAACCCAATTTATTCACTTGTAGTCTAGGGCTTTGCTTGGCATTGGGCTTCGATATAGTTTGCTTTCCTGGTCTTGGATTAAACCTCTGCTCTCCTAATTCAGTCTATAGGCTTTGGTTTAGGTGAAATCTTATAAGTTTAGCTTAGGTCCATCAATAAATCTATCATAAAGCCCTAAGCTGAATCTAGATGGGGCCTTGCATTAGGCCCAAAATTCCTTGTAACGCTCTAAGAGGGTAGTGAGGCTTAGATTCCATAGACATAGAGTTCAACCTGCATTGGGCTTTAGTTAAGTCTATACATCTATTTTAGAATAAGGATCTTTTATGTAGCCCAACTCATAGAGAGTTATGTCACTTGGTCTGAACCCCTTTATTATATTCCTATGATTGTTCAGTGATGGGTTTTTCCTTTTAGGATTAGGTTTCTATCCCATATCGGGTTGTGCTAAGCTCATTTCTCTTATTAGGTATTACCTTTTGTACTCTGTGGACGTTCAGATTGCATACCATGCAAGTCATTCCATTATACACACATGTCATACATCTTTCATATAGGATGATCTTAGAACTAAGTGTTGGACATTTGCATGATACAGGTAAACCCTAGAAAGAAGCAGGCAAATCGCTCTAGATTCAAATATAACCTACCTCGTTTCGAAAACTATTACTGCAGATCTACATCGGAGGTGGCCAAAACCTAGGCTGTGGGACTTCCTGTTGAGTACACAATGTTGACTTGAAGTTCGTTTACACAGTCAGAGAAAGAACATTATAAAGAATGGGACTTTAAGCAAATTAGATTCTATTCTTGAATATAGCATCAACATAAAAAGAACATTATAAAGCGATATAGGCATTGATCCCATCCATCAACCGATAAAAACGCCTGCGTTACACTAAAAGTTCACGCGCTTCTTTATTAAAAAAAAAAGACATCATGAAATGAACCCACATATAAAAGTGGGCTGGTCTGCTTTGTGCAGAAAGCTTCCATGCCTCGCTATCCTATCTTGAAAACCGCCACTACGGTGTCGCGCAGTAACGAGAGAGTTTATGAGTTAGATAACAACCGATACTAACGATTTCAAGTAGCACAATTAGCCGTAGAATAGAACTATTCTCGTGTAAATAAGGTCTGAGGAAGGCTATGAGCCAGGACGCCTTTACCACTGCTCATGGTCCGAGTGAAGCGGCTCTCAAAGGCGCGCGCGTAGCATAGGCAGACTCATAGGATAAGGCTGTGCGTGTGAATCCCAACTAGAGAGCTCTTTTTCATTCTATTTCTATATCTATAAAGGGCTACTCGACCTATTTTTAAAAAGCGACTCTAAAGCCTATTCTATTGGTAACTTTTCAGTCGAATTTCAGTTTCAGATTTATAGCGGGAAAGATTTATTAAGCGGTCATCGAGATCTTTACAGAAAAGAAAAGCAATCAATTCAAAGAACAAAGGGGATTTACTGAGAAGTAGAGCTAAGCGATCTATTGAATGAAAGAATGAATGGACTTATTGATTGCCCCAGCTAAAAAGGCAAGGGGTAAATCTCCTTCCCTTGTCTTTGTATCGGCGCAAACGCTCATCTGTCAACTGGAAAGTTTCTCAATCGCGAGCTGTCAGCTGTCTGTTCAACTCTATCGGTCTCCCCTTTCAAAATGAGTAACGATATTACTGCCTGGTCAACAGGTAAATCCGTTGCTTGTTCCATCCAGAAACGGAAACTACCCGAGCTAATGATAGAGGCAAGAACTGCCGAGCCTTACTATAACCAACCTAAAAGATCCCACTCAATCTTTTACACCAATGTATCGTACTCTCTCGACCAGGTCATCATAAGAAAAGACTGCTAAATCTTTCCGAAGTGAGAGAAGGAGGGAAAGCGCGCTACAACTAACATAAAAACACTTAAAAACGTTAGCTAGCTAGGCTAGCGCGCAATGGCTTTCTCTGAGAGGGGCTCGCTTCTTCAAGCTCCGCCCAACCTATAAAAGGTGCTGCTCGCTTTCTCTCAGCCACTAGTGGGTAGTGGTCGGCATTCTTACTTCCTTGTCCCCCCTACTTAAGAATCCAAAGGTAACCTTTGGATGTTGTCGTGACGCTTTGGTTACGAAGTATAGGTTTATGGATGGATTCAGTCAGCGAAAGTCCCTCCAACTCAATAAATATCAAAAACATGTCGTGACCGGTTAGGCTTGGTTGATTTTGCTTTATTATTGGGAAATAAAAAGTAGGTTTCTTCATTTATTAGTACACCTTCGGTGCTGGTAAGGTCGGGACCGTGGTCGTCCGTCTCCGGTTTGCCGGCCGATAAGATCTCTGAGATTGACCAGCCAGCTGGGTTGGTTTGGCTATTCTTTTCTATTTAAAAGGAGTCAGCTGTCTGCGCGAGTCACCTTCTTCTAGGCTCCGCTGGACGACACGGCATTCTCGTTCAAATATAGGCCGGCCGTACTTGTGATGGTTCCCAAGGATCCAATATGTATGACCACTTAAGTCTACGTTGCCACGATCTTTTTCTATGGAAGCGGGCGGGTTCGGCCCGGGTTTTTTGGTGTCGTAGGGGAGGGATTTACCTTTCTAACGCATATTCAGTCGTACCGGCATGGCCCCACTTATTTGTTTTCGATCGGAGCATCAAGCAGCGCAACCCGGTTCTACTTGACTAAGCCCCGCGCTCGTTTAAGGAGGGAGTTTTACCAATTTTGATAACAAGGCAGAAAGCCTCGACCCGACATTCTTTCGAATGAAGAGTGCCCTGCCCTAGCAAGCACCTACTCCTATAAAAATGAAAAGCGTGACTTTACTCACAATAAAAGCCCTATCTATAGTAAGGGGCCTTTTCAATAAGGTGAGCGCTAGGCCCTCACCTTTTTCGGCTTCCCTAAAATAGAATTGGGTAAAGACCCACCTCCTCTTTCGGTCAGAATGAGTCCCCGGGACCCCGGGACATTGGCTTCCGCCAACAGTGAACTATTAAGGATCGCATCCCGCGCATATTCTACATTATAGCCTGCAACTAATTCAGCTTCCGCTTCTGGGAGATCAAACGGAGCCCGATTAGTTTCTGCTAAACAAGAAATAAAGAACATAACCAATACAGGGAACAAGGGAATACCGGACCATATCTGCTTTTGCGCCATGACAATCTCACTCGAATTACGAGGGCCTACACATATTAGTACAGTATACCGGGGTCACCGGCCAGAACCACACGTGCAAGTTTCCCTGCATGTGGCTCGTTCGTGCTTTCCGAGGCGTGTTCCCCTTTCTTTTTGCTGATGCTGATAAAGGGGGCGGGCTTTCCTATGGTATGGTAGTCCCGCTGCGGCCTCTGACCGTCCGTCCTGTCTCATCTTTCTTTTGCTATACTTGTATGTATCCGGTCATGTTAGCTCCACATCATGAGAGCTTTTTTCTAAAGGCTAAAAAGGCACTCATCACTCGGCCCCTTTCCTATTCCGCTTTGCCGCCTATTAAGAGAATAGGTCCCGCGTCCCGTCTTTATTCATCTATACCAGCTTCCACGCACGATCCAATAGGAACGATTTAAGCGCCCCTCTCTAGATAAGAAGCAGAACGCGCTATCACCTACAGCCCTTTCCTCTGCCGGGGACTTCCACGAAATGAAAACGGGCGGCATCGTCGTATGCTCGACATTTGTTGCCCTGGTTTTTTCCCGGAGTACTCCTATGGCCGATCTGTCACCCAACCTACTTAAACCAACCTAAAGGCTTGGCCCTGTCCCGTTTGGAGAATTACCTCTTATGGCACGGCTTAGTCAGTTATTATCGCAGTTCAGATAATAACCGCCACTTTTCTGAAAGCATGGTTCTTGCCTCCCTCCTTGGAGCTCGTCCATTCGTTGGGTGATCCCTTGCTCTCACGTTCGAGTGTTTTCTCGTCGTTTAGGCCGGTGAGTGAGATTTCTGCTCATTGCAGTCACCTCCGGGGTTCTTCGCACCTGGATAGTACCAGGACCCTTGTGCCCCGGCCCTTGATCAGATAAACCGCTCGAAGCCCGCCCTATGACCCACAACTAAAAATGAGCCTTGCGACGAGACGCGGACATTCTCCATGCTGCGGTTCCCTCCGGTCCGTTCCCGGGTTGGGTTAGGGGAACATCCGAGCGATTGCCTTCGCGGATCCAAACGCGCCCACAAGGCGCACAATAAGAATAAGACCAATAGAGACTTCATAAGGGACCATTTGAGCTGCAGATCGTAATGCTCCTAGAAAAGCATATTTCGAATATAGAGGAGTGAAAGTTCCCAAAAAGAAATTTCTAATATCCTTCTATGAACCGTACGAGCACGTCCTCTGTAACCCCCCACCGCGCTTACGGCTCTATACCCCAACCCAATAAGACCCAGGTCCTCCCTTTCTCTTCCTCGGTAAGCGGACCGTGAGAGCATGGGGACGTTATCTGCTTTTTACTTATAGAAAGCATCTCTCTTTTTTCTCTCCTGACCGAAAACAAAATTGAAGTGAACTATTGAACAGTGTGATTGATCAGACAAGTACCAAGGGCTTTCGGTAGACTTCTTTCATTTCCGAATTTGCTTACGACGACAAGTCCTAGCATTAGTATGAGTTCGTTGACCGCGTAAGGGCAATCCATCTTGATGACGAATTCCACGATAACAAGAAATAGAAATTAATCGTTCGATGTCTGCTCGTTCTCCCCTCTTCAATTCCCAATGAACAACATGATCTTGACTTATCATTTGTTCAATTTTTTCGATCTGATATTTAGTTAACTCTTTTATCTTAATGTTATCACTGATACCTAATCGATAACAAACCTGAATGGCTTTTTTAGGTCCAATTCCATCAATTTTGGTTAAGGCAATTTTTACTTTTTTATCGGCAACTAATCTAGCTCCTGAAATATATGACATTATTTATCCTTCCTTTTACGAGTCTTCTGGGCTGGAATCATAATTGTCTCCTCTCTGATGATCTTTTAGATTATATAAGTAGAACTACTGCGAGCGGTACCTTCTTTCTTAAAACTGTGTTCTCGTACCCCAAACCCTTTTTTATTTCCTCCGGCGACGTTCCTTCTGCCCAGCAAGAAAAGCGCTAACGCGCCCCTTTCTCAATCAAGTTGCTCACTCCGTTGCTTCTTCCGGTGCTTGTTACCCGAAAACTTCGTTCGACTTGCATGTGTTAAGCATATAAGATCAAACTCTTCTTTTGACTATGATTGGGCCCTGCAGTGGTAGAACCTGGTCGTATTCCTTCCCCACCTTCTGTGGACCTTTCTTCTCTTATGATTTTTGCTATTTTTTTTAGTTGAGTGATTTATATCTGAGAGAGTCTCAGTCTAGTCACTCAACTCACCTACTTGTAGAATGCTAGTCAGATAGCAATCTGTGTAGTAATTTCAATTCTTTTTTTTTTCAGACAAAGTGATCTTCTTCGTATTCTCATCAATGATTGTATGTATAAGGCTGCTATGTTCTTTACCGCTCTTATAGGTTAAGAAGATAATAAAGATACAGCTATCCTAGAAGAATTTTTTTTGAAAGAGAGCATACATAGTGAGTTTCTGTGTGACTAAAGAAAGTTTTCTGGTGTTCCCAGTGAATGTTTGAAGTCCTCACAACACGTCATTTTCTTATGTACTCTTAATCTATATAAAGACTTTCGAGCTTGGATGACGGAACTAGTTCTTAGCCTAATCTTTTTTGGTTGTAGACCAAAAGGCCAAGTGGGATCAACACCCAGTTTCCCATTTGATTGGGATTTCCTTCCTTCATTGACTCAGACTAAAGCGGGATCATTTGTTCAATTCGACCATGAGTTAAAAAGGAAAGAAATTAAGGTTTCAAATAAACGATAAAGATCGAACATTACAGATGGAGGAATTTAATAAATGGAATCCCAGGAATGGATCGTAATTCCTCCATCTGTAATTCATTTTTGATTGAACTTCTTACAAGGATAGAGTATCATGTAACCCTAAAAAAGTGAATAGCAACATTGAGAACCGTAATTAAAGTTTCGTACTTTGTTTCGTTGATTTTATTTCAAATTAGTTGATGCAATGAAAACACCTATTAATTGAGTTGCCCGAGGAACTTTACCTAATAGATCCATTAGATAAAAGCAAAAAAGTAATAGCTAGAAGCAGGTCTAATGGATAAAAAGTAAATGTACGCATCATAAATGGAAACAGATCTAGTGCTAGCAGGTCGAGGGATATCAAAAAAAAGATGCAGTTAGTCAAGTCAGATATATAGAATCGAAAAGGCCGGAGTGAGCTATCTATCTGTTACTACAAAAGAGAAAGAAAGAGGTTCCTACCTACCCCAAACTGGCACTATGAATCCAATCCGATTTACATAGATGTTCCTAGTAACTCGATTAAAAGAAGCCCTTGTCCCCCCTTACTGTTAAACCGTCTTCAACTCTTCTTTCTTTACTCCTTTCTTTCCACATCGGAGCGAAAACTTTTTATAAAATCCCGTAAATCTTTCTTTCGAAAGGGAGTCGCCACCTAATAAAATCACTCTCTAATAATTGCGTAGATAGTCAGTGTGGCTATCTAAAGTCAGAGAGAGGATCGAGAAACCCGCGCTCATTGAGCCGGTCACCGGCTCGTCTCGCTATTGAAGCCGTAAAAATTGGATAAGCTTTAGCTAAAAAGATATAGAATGTGATCAAAGGAAGTCGAAAATCAATAGAAAAGGTTTTCACACAGGTGTATCCTATATGTACTCTAGTTTATTCGAAGTATCCCAATGGTGTAAGGCCGTCGACTTATTTGGAAGAAAATCTAAATAACCTTAATTTCTTGATCGAGACAGTGCAAGATCTTGCGACTTATGGCGCGACAAGTGAATTATTCCACCATCCGCCTTTTACAACAAGGTGGTGGGGCTTGGGTAGTGGGTTAGTTAAACTTAAGGAATATAAGTGGTTTATGTAGTTGCTTGTACTTTTTTTTTCAATTGTGAAATGCCCAAAAACAAGGAACGAGGGGAACGAATCGACAAAGACAGAAAATCGTGAATAAAAAAGCGTTATGAGAATTAATCTCAATTCGAGATGTTAGAAGGTGCAAAATCAATCGGTGCCGGAGCTGCTACAATTGCTTTAGCGGGAGCTGCTATCGGTATTGGAAACGTCCTTAGTTCCTTGATCCATTCTGTGGCGCGAAATCCATCATTGGCTAAACAATTATTTGGTTATGCTATTTTGGGCTTTGCTCTAACCGAAGCTATTGCCTTGTTTGCCCTAATGATGGCCTTTTTGATTTTATTCGTATTCTGAAACTCGAAAAGAATCTCAAGTTAAAATGTATAGTATAGTCCTGTGTGGGCTCCTAGGCTTTATTACTCTCTACATCGTGCTAAGCACTCTTTTTTTAAAGCATCTTTCTTCAAAGAAGATAACTTCTAGGCAGTTCGCCCCTTAAGAGAAAGAGCTCCGCTACTCTACGAACTTCCTTACTTAGCCTTCGTATGTCTAAGAAAGGGAGTATGCCCAACTAAAGGTTGGACCATATGTCGGGTCGGATAAATTTGTTGTACTCTTTCATTAGATTAATATCTTCCGAGGAAAATTTAGCTCTGCTCTCTTGGGGACGGACAGGGACCGACTAAAAGAAAAGCTTGGATAAGTAAGGTAAGGGTGAGAGTCTTATTATTTAAACTTGAGTATTCTATGAATAATGGAATTTGAATTAATGGTACTGCTTTAAAAGGGTAAAGGAAATACAATAGTTGTTGCTTTCTTTTCTTTTTTGCGTAGTGAGGGTTGTAGTTTTTTTTTAACGGTAGTGTATGTAGTATAAGTATCGTAAATCAGAACGAGGCCCGCCCCAGAAAAGAAATGGGGCGGGGGGAAGGATAAGTGGGCAAGTGGGGTCTCCTTCGAAGCGAATAATTTTCTGATCTTCAAGTGAAAGGCATCATTGGTAGGCGGCCAAGCGAGCATTCCTGTGTGATTGGGGATAGGTAGGCGCAGAGAATCGTCCCTTTCCTGTGCTATCAAGAATCAGGACAGGAATAGCGGGATGCTGTAGCCTTCTAGAGCAGATTGGTGCTAAGGAAAAGAGAGTACGCAGTAGTGGAGCGGCGATCATCCGGGCAAGTAGCTTTATTGGTTCGAATCAAATTCGTGAGCAGATGAGAAAGCACCGTGGACTCTGATTCAGTGGCGGCAGCAAATCCTTCTCTATTCTACGATCTTATCTTGTGAAAATCGTCCGATCTTAGAGTTCTCCCTTCAAACTCCTTCTGGGTGTCTACTATTGCTAGTGATTTAACCCCCTCCTCATATAAAGTAAGAAGTGCCTTCCTTTCCTAATTCCAATCGTGACATTGGTAATCCCGCATCTGAGATGAGTAAGACTAGGAATTTTCACTAAGCCGAATCTCTTTCACTCTTTTCTTTCCAGCGCACTAATTCTATCCTATCTATTAAAGGGGCTATTGCGCTTAGGGAAGGAAGACGATGAAGGGGCTTCGTCTTTCTTCACTATCTGGCTATCGAGAATCAAAATAATATGAGGTGAGGATGGTCGTAGATCAGGCACCTTCTAAAGGAACTCTGAAATAAGAAAGACATTGAATCGCAAAAAGTCTTTTTTCTGATAAGGATTTTCTGCTTTCTTACTCTGTAGCTTAGAAAGAGTTCAATTCCTTTTGCTAACTTCCCACCTCCGACGGAATCGTACCGCTATCCCAATAGGAAAGACTAGTTACCGCTCCGTGCGTGGGAAGATAAGAGACTTTGCTGCACTCATTCACTCCGGAAGTGACTACTTGTCCATTCCTCTAACTAGTCTGCTCTCATCCAGCAAGCTCGCTAAGACAAGAAGCACTCGGCTTACTCACCGGGGGGCGGCGATAACCTTTTCTCAAAAGGCCTTCCTTCAATTCAAAGGAAAAAAAATAAAGGACTAGTTTCACATAAGAGGAAGTATCAATTCCACCGGCTATTGATGAAAGGATTCCTTATTTCCTCTAAGTTATAACTTAACGAGCTCTTCAACTTCCTTTGTTATTGGCGTAACAAACATTCTGTAAAATTTTACTATCTGGATTCCAAGCCCTAACCCTTTAATTTCATTGGATTTTTTTTAAGAGTTTTGCATACAAGGAAAGCGCTAAGTTGCTTGTTATACCGTTCGGGCCCAATACCCATTGGTCCCTTCACTCACTTCAGAGAGGGTTAACAAGCTTCTTAGTGCAAGGAGAAAAGAAGGATATATTCTCTCTTCCTGCGCTAGCCTCCTTTCCTTGCCTAGATAAAAAAATGAAGTTTCTGAGGCCACGTTCTATAAACTGCAGAGAGTTTTCTTCCCCCCCCCTAAGAGCTGGAGGGGGGCCCTCGCCTACGGTGTTATAGCTACTGTTCCGGGGATGGGGATAAGGAGAGGGGGTATAGAAAGACCATGAAAATATCGTTATCTTCTCTTTCAAACTTCCTCAAAAAAAAGGCTTTGCTTTATAAAAGCCCTTATAGGTCTTTTTAAGTCTTCCTCCTCGGGGTCCTCGAGCTCTAATGTTTTCTTCAGGGCTGGCCGATTTCCCATGGGCTGGGTGTAATCATATTGATCACACCTTACTGAATATTCTGGGTTGACTGCGCCGGTGCAGCTGCAGCGAGTCTTTTGATGGGCGTAATATATTGAGTGGGGTCAAATGTGCCAGAGCAACTTTTTACCCCGTTAGAGGGTTGGATGAGCCGGCAGAGGGTTGTTATTGATGTTTGGCTGAGGTGGCCGGCGCGGGAGGTAGAACGAAATTTGATAAATAAAATCCTGTATGACATGCCTCAAGTTCCAGCAGTTGTCGGTCCAGTGTCCACGGCTCTGGTGATAATGGCATATCGCGTTTGGATCATACCCGATTGGCAATGTATTTTGCGTCGGTTTCGGCTCTAAGAGGGGCAAGACCCCCTTCTGTACCTGTACCAGACCTCCCATCAACTTGCTCATCGGAAGCGGTAACGGAGTGAACTCTCTGAGTGGTCGGTCCTGTCTTCTGGCTTGTCTCTGACCCTGTCCCTTGCTGACCTTGCTGATAGGACACTTTACCCTGTTGTTGCTGTTGGGCCTGTGGGTACTTAGCTTGGGCCTGCGGAGTCTGCCGAAAAGTTGGGGAGCCCGAGCTGCCTGAGTCTTTTTTTATAAAACTGGGGTTGGTTTTTCTTTTTAAATGGCTGTGCTGCCTGCCCCTTGTATAGTAAGGCCTTTGGTTCAGCGACGCCGCTCCAATTGTATTAACCTCTGCTTTAGCCTGATAGGTCCCACTTTTTCTTCTTATTATTCGAGGACCCGTTGCAAAGCAACGGCGTAGAGAGGGGGAGCGAACGCCCAGCTGCCAATGCATCTTCTATCTGGCAGCCAGCACAAACTAAAGAATTCAAAGTTGGGTGATGTAGTCAACCTATTGGTATACTCAGGGTTCAGGCTCTTAAAGAGCATAGCAATTTGATCTTCCTCCGAGGTAAGCCTCTTTTTATCCTATTTCGTTATGCATCCGGTTCCGTTATACTTATCTATCTCTGGCCACTTCAAACCGTACGGAAGCTTTGGGGTATAGGGAGAGATTCTCAAGATCTGCAACATCATACTTGTCCCCACTAAACTGATTAACTGCCCGTTCAAGGCGACTGATCTTCTCCATCAGAGGATCGGACGGCTGTGGTGGGACGTATGGCACTATCTCTATCTGATTCATGGGAGTGGGAGCCAAGTACACGGCCGGTACTGCAGGAGGCTTTCTTCGGATCTCTTCCTCGTAGTGATCAGGAACTGCGGGCTGATTCTGAACTGGAGGGGGTACTGGGTCTACAGGTCTAGCATCTGCTACTCTTGGTTGGCTTTGTGGTTGTGGATCTGTGCCCCCTGAGTCGGGGTGGTAGATGGAGTTCCTTGAGCAGCAGGTGCAGCCAGGGGCTTTCCGATGGCTACCTGCGAGGTCAATTGTGCTAGCATCCGGGCAATCTAAGCTAGTTGACGGCTAATCGTTATAAAGTTGTTGCCGGGGCTGTAGGGTTCAGCTGATGGTTAGAGCCAGTGGACTCTTCATTGTCCCCATCATAGCATAGATAGGGTTCCTGGTGCCTCGGTGACTGGCGTTGTTGGATCTCTATCTCTGGGTTTTATTAACCAAGGCGTTTGAGGTCTTCTATTCTGACTAACCTCCTGGACGGGCCTCTAGTAGTTCGCACCCACCTGCGGTTTTCAAAGGCGAACCGAGTCTAAGAAGGATTCCTCTTGTGCCGAACCTATGGTTCAACAACACTCAAGATTAGGGTAGGATGTACCCTAAAGGCTGACACCGGGTTAATAGTTTAAGGTTTAGAAAGACTGCAAAGATGTGTGCTTGCTGCTGTATGCTTCCTGATTCACGTCCGATGTTGCACTGCTGTATGCTGAATCAAGCGGTCCCGGAAAAAAGTGCGTATTGCGCGTCAAGAAGGATTCGAACCTCAATATCCCATAGAATGGTATGGGCTAGATGCCTTCCGATCGTCAGATACAATACAAGACTTTATCTATTAAATTACTTTATTATTATATACTAAATCTCACTCAACCTTCTTTCTAAGTATGATAGGGGTCACGAATGGAGAAAGTTTGATCTCGCCCGAGGACAGAAGTTATCAATTGAAGTTCGGGGTGCTATTATTAGGCAAAGAGGTCGGATAGCTAAAATCACGGGGAAATACGTATAAAGAAAGAAAAAAAGCCTCTCTATGGCTTCTATCATGCTTTATATGGCATGTTTAATGCCTTCTAAATGCCTCTTTTTCGAGGTGTAAAGCCACTTAAAGAATTCCATTAGACAGGAGAGTCGATCAGATACTGGGCTAATGTTCGTTGATGTAAAAGAAATCGTTTACCTAATTGCACCATAAAGACTAGAGTTCTAGACTTAAACAGGGAATGCTTCCTCTGCTAGGCTGGATTCCTTGCTTGAATCTGCTTCCTTGCTTCCATTAATGATCTTCCAAACAAGATAACCTTCCCTTCATGCCCTATTCTTTTGTTTTTCGATCCCCTGCTCTTTGTTAATCGATCTCTCTTTTTGGTATCGGTCGGAATCTTCTTGCTCAACCAGTCCTGTAGCATTGGTATGCGCTAGCTTTATTCTATGCGATTTCTTTCTTTATTAAACTCCTGCGGTATAAGTATTCAGTGTCTGTGGTAGCTTTTCCTGTCGCAACGGTCTATAGCCTATCAGCCTTCCTTCTAGCTGCTAGCTCCATCGGGGACTAGCATCTCTTAGTCTTAGGCTGCTCTTTCATTTCAGGCTTCGTTGAATCTCTCGTCCTGCTGTATTGGTCTTCTGGTAACGCTTGCTACGCTCATCTCTTCTTTGTTTACCGCTTTCAGTAATTAAGTACGATCCCCTTCCTGCTAACGGTCATCGGGTAAGGCTAATCGGTGTAATCTCTCCCTTGTTGCTTCTTCGATCCTCGGCTATATGTTTTTATTCCAGCTCTCCCTTGTTTGGTTTGGAAAGGCCGGGCGGAACTGTGGGTGCTGAGTCCATTCCTTTCCGAATAAGAATAAAAAGGATTCACTATCTCTGTCTCGAAGTCACTCTTTTTTCCAGTGAGTACTGAAAACTCCAAACTGCCTCCAACCGGCTTCAACTATTAGGCTTCCAATTAAAGCTGAACTGGTCGGGGATCAGAGTGAGTGTTTAAGGACTAACCTATGTTGCCTATGGTGACCTATTATGCCGAACCAGTTTTTTCTTCGAATTAGACCAATCGACATTCGTTTATATGCCGCTTATAAAGAAAGATAAGAGCCTATACTCTTTCAACAGCCGGAGAGCCCACTCAATGAACCAAGCCTTTCTTAACCTTTATACCCTCACCTGGCTTTCGCTACACCACGTGTGAAGCATACGGCGACCTTTGACAGAATAAGAACAGAGATTAGCTTTGCTATATTAAATAAAAGGATTTGTACTCGTTGGGGCACATTTTTGACAAGTGGAAGATAAAAAAAAAGAAGTAGGAGCTTTTGAGGATTGCATATATATAGCCTCAAAATCAAATTGAAAACCATAATACGTTCTTAAACTAACCGCTTTTCGCCACATGGGGGCTCTGGGATTCGAGCCCAATATTCTTCCGCGACCCCTCTACGAATAACAAGAAAACTTTTCTATTTTCTACAAGCTTCGCCGCTTTTCAAAAACGATTTGCTTGCAACGCCTCTTACGGAAAAAGAGGACGTCGTCAGTTGGTTGTCGGCATTTAGCCGCTTTTTTCTTTTTTTCTTACTTACGCAACCGCTATTTTGTTTTCCCTTCCCTACGTCCCCCTTTCTACTTCATCGTCGTTGTTGGTCCTTCTGCACTGCTTGATCTGTTCATTCGTCACCGTACCTTTTCAATGAAAGAAGACAAGGTATATGCTTCCCACAAGAGCAGATTCTGTGCTCCTTGCCAATGGCTCGCTTCGAAAGAAAGAACTCTTCTTTACACAATTCTCAGTCATATTCAATCTCGAAAGACCTCCGTCACTTCTTCCCTGTTCCCGCGAACACTCACTTCCGTCGACGAGAAGGGAAAGGAGGCACTCACTGAGGCGACAATCCCATAAAGGAAGGGGTCCAATCTGCATGTGTTAAGCACCGCGCATTTAAGAGAAGCTAGCCCATGCTTCCCTATGCTATAGAATCGCGGACGATCTCTTGCCGCTGTTGGAGAAGGAGTCTTAGTAGCTTTGGAGGTTGGAGGAGGTTAATCAATAGGGGAATCAGCTGGTATTTAATCTTCCTCTATCAATTTCTTTTTTTTTCATGGACATCTGATATTCATTTTTAAACCAAAAAAGGATCTGACTCAATTCAATAGAAACTTAACTTCTACCCTGTGTGGTAT